ATACGTAATGTATGATTTAAAATCTATTGTATATAGTGAAGTGGAAAGCCGTATTCGATGAAAATCGTATGTACGGTTTGGAGGGAGATCCTTCGCGACTTGAATGAATGATCCACCCTACAATATGGAGTGAGAAGGCCGAAATGAATCATTAATCCCTAACTTTAATGAGAGAAATTACTAATAATAAATTATTTCTCGTACTCATGTCACGTCGAAGTAATGCGAGAGAAAGAGATGCGAAAGCTGATCCGGTTTATCATAATAGATTAGTCAACATGTTAGTTAACCATATTCTTAAGCACGGGAGAAAATCATTGGCTTATGGAATTCTTTATAATGCCATGGTGAATATTGAGCGAAGGACGAAAAACAATCCACTATCCGTTTTGCGTCAAGCAATACGCAAAGTAACTCCCAATGTAGCAGTAAAGGCGAGACGTGTGGGTGGGTCCACTTATCAAGTTCCCACTGAAATAGGATCTACACGGGGAAAAGTACTTGCTATTCGTTGGTTATCGGGGGCATCTCGAAAACGTCCAGGTCGAAGTATGGCTTTTAAACCAAGTTCTGAATCAATGGATGCTGCCAGAGATAATGGCAATGCTGTACGTAAAAAGGAAGAGACTCATAGAATGGCAGAGGCCAATAGAGCTTTTGCGAATTTCCGTTCATATAAATAAAGAGATTAATAACAATTAAATTAAGGAATATATGATATCAAATTGGAAGGAACGTGAGCCGAAAGGCTTACATAAAAAATAGAAATATCATAATGTTAATGTAAAATTAACATTGTATTTGAATAAAAAAAAATTTTTTAACTATTATGATATGACCTATTTTCATGAGAATTGAAAACGATTCAAAAAATATCGATGAACTTAGTTTTTGAGCGAAACAATTTACTTTATTCGGCGTATCATATACGAAATCGATTGATATTTCATTTGAATTATATCTCAAAGATTTTATGAAATTAGAGTTTGATTTGCGTCTCTTATACGGGAGTGCTATTTCACCGGAATGTATCTTAATTTCTAGTTTAATCATTCTTTTAATAATAGATTTAATTTCCGAAAAAGATACACCTTGGTTATATTTCATCTCCTTTGCAAGTTTGATGATAAGCATAACAGTCTTGTTTCCCCAATGGAAAGAAGAACCTATTATTAGCTTTTCGGGTAATTTCCGAACAGACACCTTTAATGAGATGTTTCAATTTCTGATTCTATTATGTTCAGCATTATGTATTCCTCTATCTGTGGAGTATATTCAATGTACAAAAATGGCCATAATGGAGTTTTTGTTGCTCATATTAACAGCTACTTTGGGAGGAATGTTTTTGTGTGGTGCTAACGATTTAGTAACTATATTTGTGGCTCCAGAATGCTCAAGTTTATGTTTCTATTCATTATCCGGATATACCAAGAGAGATGCGAGATCTAATGAAGCAACTATGAAATACTTACTTATGGGTGGAACAAGTTCTTCTATCTTGGCTTATGGGTTTTCTTGGTTATATGGTTTATCGGGGGGAGAAATTCAACTTCAGAGAATAATAAATGGACTTATAGATGCACAAATGTATAACTCTCCAGGAACTTTGGTTGCGCTCATATGTATAATGGTAGGAATTGGATTCAAACTTTCTCTGGTTCCCTTTCATCAATGGACCCCTGACGTATATGAGGGAGTGCGATTCGTTCAATCATTCTCTAACAAATAGATACTTATTTGTTCCCCCATATTGAATATGGAAAGAGATCTACAGACATGCGGAATAAAGAAACTTTTATCCTCACTCGGATTAAAACACAACTTTTACCAAGGTTCTTATAACATAAAACTTTCGTTCGAATAATGAACGATTAAGGTAAAGCAAAGTTAGAAGCATTTAATATTTCTGAATAAATATTTTTTGCAAGTTAGTTTAGTTATTATGGGTAGCTTCTACAAAGAATCAGGATAGTGGCGCAGAGATTCAATAATTTCCATTGTGTAGATGCTACATAGTTAGTTTTAATCCTCCAAAGACTACGAGTGTATTAGAACGGAGAAGCATCCGCCGACCGATGGATCACCCTAGAATAACAATCCATGGCTATTGATAACGAATAAAATCAGATGGTTTTTCTATCGAATCTACCTTTTTATTTTAGATAGACTCTTGAAAAAGATAAGAGAGATTGAACAGGTCAGCACCTCGGTATGAAAACCATCGATGAAGGATTCCTCGAAAAGTTAAAGATTAGTAATTCTTTGTACAAATCTATAAATTATTACATCTTATACATACGCGAGGAGGGTAATAAGTAAAAAAAACAGAATTCCTTTTTTATTACTTAGGAGCCGTGTGAAATGAGAGTCTCATGCACGGTTCTGAATGAGAGGAAAGAGTGAATAATGATCCTTTTTTCGACTCTGACTCCCCAACCCCAGTTGTTGCTCTTCTTTCTGCTGCTTCGAAAGTAGCCGCTCTAGCTTTAGCTACTCGAATCTTCAATATTATTTTTTCCTTCTCATCGAATGAATGGCATTTCCTTTTAGAGATATTAGCTATTCTTAGTATGATATTAGGCAATTTGATTGCGATCACTCAAACGAGCATGAAACGCATGCTTGCATATTCTCCAATAAGTCAAATTGGATATCTTATGATTGGAATAATTGCTGGAAACTCAAACGGATATGCAAGCATGTTAACTTACACACTGTTTTATATCTTTATGAGTTTAGGAACTTTTGCTTGCATCATATTATTTGGTTCACGTACGGGAACAGATAACATTCGAGATTATGCCGGATTATATATAAAAGATCCTTTGCTAGCTCTTTCTTTCACTCCATGTTCATTACCTCTGGGAGGTTTTCCCCCGTCATCAGGTTTTTTCGGAAAACTTTATCCATTCTGGTGTGGATGGCAAGCAGGTTTATATTTATTAGTCTCGATAGGACCTTTTACGAGTGTTATTTCCATATATTATTATTCGAGAACCATTGGGTTGTTAATAACCGAACGGGACAAAGAAATAACTCCTTATGTAACAAATTATAAAATCTCCACATCTTCCTTAATATCAAAAAGTTTTATTGAACTCGGTATGGTGTTATGTGCAGTAGCTTCTACCATATTGGGAGTAATAATGAATACCATTATTACTATTGCCCAGGATAATATTTCTTTAAGTCATTTAATTAATAGCTGAATACTCTTTTTCCTAGAAAATTTATTTATCAACTTTGGAGATTAATCTTTCTCCTGATAGAAAATGGAGATCGAGAAATAAATGAACTTATCTTATAATTCGGATTGTAAAACGAACTTACAATGTTCCGTCTCATTGTAAGTTCGTTTTACAATCCGAATTAATTATTGTAAATGTGAATTAGTTGTATGAGTCTATGTTATGTCTCCCCTGTTGGTCGGGAACTCAGTTTCAACAATCAATTATTCTTATACTGTGTTAGATCTTATGTATGGATAATGAAAATCGATAAAATTGAATAGAATTCTATCAATTAATAATTCTAACCCAAATTTCGATGATTAATAAAATAATAATAAAATATAAAATACTTAAATTAGTCTATATTTTTGAATTTGGATCAAGTATAATATTGATTGAGAGCCTTGATGGTGAAATGGTAGACACGCGAGATTCAAAATCTTGTGCTATAAAGCATGGAGGTTCGAGTCCTCTTCAAGGCATACTATCGAGATGAGACTCTATCAAATGAACCGTGAAATAATAAATTCGGTTCGGTATTATCTCAATATCAAGATTTATTGATAATAGATTGACTGGGGAATGAAGTATTTCATTTATCTCTTCACACCAAATTCATCTATGTTTATAGTATACTGCATGTAATATCGTATAACATAGATGGTACGTAGACAATGAATGTGGCAGATAGGGAGTAAAGGTACAGTAAACAAAAAATGAGCTTTTTCAGATGAAGAATCTAATCTTATTTTGTAGGTCAGAAAGCTGTCTTGTGTTATACTATTCATCTAATATTAGATAAATGGATCAGACTTTTATGGGGTTTCATTGAATTCAAGGAGATTGATTGTATCTCCCAAAGAAATTGAATCGATTATATTCATTATGAATCTCTGAAAAAGAGAAGATTTCTAATCTTTATCGGATGAGATTTTTGAGCCCCTTCAAAATATCATTAAATAATAAGATAAATAATGAGATTATGGAAGTAAATATCCTCGCATTTATTGCCACTGCACTGTTCATTCTTATTCCCACTGCCTTCTCACCTATCCCTTATGTAAAAACAGCCAGTCAAAGCAATTAAATTCATTCTCAATTTAATATTCACTTATGAGAGAATGATAGAAGAAGTCCAAGTTTTTTCTGGATAATTACATACATTATTGCGAATACTTATTTAATTCAAAAAAAAAAACTATATCGGGGGATTTTAATAGAAACATATTCCCCCAACGAATATAGTCCTTTCTAACTTACGTGTTATTTCTTATATGATTCATATGGAGTATGGTCCTAGTACTACGGTGGGAGTAGGACTAGTGTCGGTAGGCATACTTTTGTACGCCCTTAGAGAAAGGGAACCTGATGTATCTAGAGGTGTGATTTTGAATGTACTTAAAGATATTTCGCTTAGGAAATTCAACATATTAACTAATAATATTTAATATGAAACTTGAGAAGGGGAGAAGAAAAGATTTATTCTCTATAGAATGAAATAGATAATCTATGGCTAACATAGTTTAATATTATAAATTACTTCGAAAACAAATTTCATTGAAATTTTATTTGGATCGATTGATAAATAGAAAAATGAAAAATATCATTTTATGTCAATTCTTAGTTCTCTTTCCTCCGGAGAAGGGAATGGTGAAACCAACGGAGTATACCATGAGCCCAATGATAATCCTTCTTATAGGAGAATATGATAAGTACATATAAAATAAACCTGATCTCTTGAGAATAATAAAAAATTTGGGAATATAAATTCATTGAACAGGTTAGAGACAATCCAAGAAGTTATATGAAAACTCACTTGAATTTGGGGTAAAACGATATGTTATTTTCATAATCTTTTACTTAAGCCATAAAGAGATTAAAATATCATATATGGTTTTCAGGGGGGGCGAGCGAGGAATCAACCTATCCCAATATTACGATTTCCTTTTCTCTTCCATCGGATTATTATGTGGAGGAATTTTTATTTCCCAGGGTTGGCGTTTAGATCCCATTCTTCTATTATCCCAAATGCTTCTAAGTGGAACTGCTATTTCTTATATTACGGAAAGTCTATATTTACGTAGTATTAAAAATAATATAACCAATTTATATTATGAGAAATATAAATATTTTTTTCTCAACCTATTAACTTGGTTGAAAAATAAATTGATCTATCAAAACTTTGAATTCGGAATAGGAAGAAAAAAAAAGTCTTTATATTATGGAAAATGGGAGGGAATTGATTATACCTCATATATTTCTTGCAGGGAAAAAAATAGAAAACAGATCAAATTATAAAAATATTTTTCCATATACATAAATTTATTTATTTATTAAATCATTATTAAATGAAAAAGAAATATTCAATAATGATTTAATAAATTTATTATTTATAATCGGGAATTACGGTCCGCTTCTTCCCCGTACCACAGGTGGGAGAGAAAATGTGAAAACTACCATCAAAGCAGCCCAAGCAATATTAACTATATCCGTAAAGATTCTCCTTATCTTTTTGATTCTCGAATAGAAGAAAGAATCTATATTATTTCTATGTAGAAATATAGAAATAATATTATATGATGATTTATTCTATACTGATAATATGAAGAGCTGTTAATACCGCCAAGTATTGAATAAAATGAATTTTAAGATAATCTATATTTTGGATTTTATAAGCAATATTAAAGGAATTCGAGATTGTTGAAGCAATAAATATATAATAACTTGCTTTTATTCCAGAATTGATTTATACTTAACATAGGGTTGTCTATTCATGATGAAAATTCGAATATGGATAATGTGACAGGCTATAATATGGAGCAACACAATTCATATTTAGAGGTAACATGATAGCCAACCCAAACTACTTCTTTGTATTTTATTTTCAGGCGACACCCAGATTCGAACTGGGGATAAAGGATTTGCAGTCCTCTGCCTTACCACTTGGCCATGTCGCCTCCACTGTATCGTAATTGAACCTTTTTGATCTTCGACCTGGGATTGTAATAAATATAATAAATATAAGTTAATGTATTATAAGAATGATTAATGGTTCAATCAAGTGTTTGTTTCTCTCCCCTCTCAAACGGAATGAACGGTATTCCTTCCTTTACTTATTAAGTTAATTTAAGTTAAGAATCTGTATTTTTTTTTTCTGACTCTCACATAACATAATTAGTTCGAAATTAAAAGAAAATCTATCGATTTGCTACCTACCACTATATTGGTACAAATTTCTTTATCAATATGGAGTTTTTTGTATTTCCATCTTGACAGAAAAGGGAAAAGAGGGAAATAGGGAAAAGAAGAGGAAAGAGAAGAAAGAGAAGATTCAACATGGTATTAGAAAAGAATGGAGAAATTTTTGTACTGCCTAATTTTGGGAAAATACAATTGGAAGCATTTTATCGTTTTGTTGATCAGGGATTAATGGAAGAACCGAATAATTTTCCCTGTATCGAAGATACAGATGAAGAGATTGAATTTCGATTATTTGGTGAACAATATTACTTAATAGAACCATTGATCGGAGAAAAAGATGCCGTATGTGGGTCCATTACGTATTCACCCAAATCATATGTACCAGCACAATCGACTCAAAAGGGAAGAGGGAGAATAAAAAGACAAACTGTATACATTGGGAATATTCCTTTAATGAGCTCCCAAGGTACTTTTGTAGTGAATGGAACTGCTAGAGTTGCAATCAATCAAATTTTACGAATTCCTGGTATTTACCTTAATCTGGAACGGGATCCAAATGGAAACCCTATATATACGGGCACAATAATCTCAAATCGTGGAGGAAGATTCAAATTAGAACCTGATATGAAGAACAGAATATGGGTTCGTATAAATAGGAAACAGAGAATATCCATTTGACTTTTATTATTAGCTATGGGTTTGGATACAAAAGAAATTTTAGAAAATGTTTGTTATCCCGATGTCTCGAGTGACGCTTTTCGGAAAACAAAGGCAAAACATATTCAATCGAGAGAATATGCCATATCGGAACTTTACAAACTATTATATGGTACAGATGAATATTTGAAATTCCCCGATATATCTGAAGAATCACAAGAAAGATTCTCTCAACCAAAATTTGAACCAGGGAAGATTGGTCGAATAAATTTGAACAAGAAACTTAACCTTGATGTACCTAAAAATGAGATTTTTTCATTACCAAAAGATATGTTAGCTGTTATAGATTATTCGATCAAAGTTCGGATTGGAGTAGGAACCCTCGATGATATGGATCACTTAAAGAATAAACATATTTGTTCCGTAGCAGATTCATCAAAAGATCAATCAAGATTGGCATCAGAACGTTCGGAGGATTCAGTGCGGGGAAGAATGAATAGGGCAACCCAGCATAAACGTGTACCAACTTTTGGAAGTCCAGTAACTTCAAGTTTATTATTAACAACTTTCAAAGAATTTTTTGGTTCACACCCCTTATCTCAATCTCTAGACCAAACTAATCCATTAACACAAATAGTTCATAGGCGGAGATTAAGTTATTTGGGCCCTGGAGGATCAATAAGGCGAACCGCTAGTTTCCAAGTACGAGATATTCATCCTAGTCATTATGGGCGTGTTTGTCCCATCGAAACATCCGAAGGAATGAATGCTGGACCCATTTCATCATTGGCTCTTCATGCAAGCGTTGATCCTTGGGGATTCTTCGGAAGTCCCTTCTATAAGATCTCCGAGATATTATCCGAGGAGGGGGATACTGCAACTCATGTATCAGCAGAGGAAGATGAATACTATCGAATAACTACAGGAACTTGTTTATCGGTATCTCAGGAGGATAAAGAGGAACAAGTTACAGCAGCTCGATATCGACAAGAAATTGTGACTATTGCATGGAATCAAATACATCTTCGAAGTATTTCGCCTCTACAACATTTTCCCGTTGGAGCTCCTCCTATTCCTCCTCTTGAAAACAATGATGCAAATCGTGCTTCAATGGGTTCTAATATGCAACGTCAAGCAGTTCCACTTTCAAAACCCGAAAAATGTATCGTAGGAACAGGATTGGAAGGTCAAGTAGCCCCAGATTCGGGGACTGTGGTTGTAGCTGCGCAGGGGGGAAAAATTGATTATATTGATGGTGAAAAAATAACTTTGTTAGTTGACGATGGAAATACAATAGATACCAAATTAGTTATATATCAACGTTCTAATAACGATACTCGTATGCATCAAAAACCTCGGGTTAATCAAGGTGAATATCTAGAAAGAGGGCAAATTTTGGCGGACGGGGGAGCTACGGTAGGGGGAGAACTAGCTCCAGGGAAAAATATATTAATAGCATATATGCCATGGGAAGGATACAATTTTGAGGACTCAGTACTTATCAGCGAACGTCTAATACATGAAGATATTTTTACGTCTATTCATATTGGGAAATATGAAATTGGGGCTCATGTAACACCTGAAGGAACTGCTGAAGAAATTACCAGAAAAATACCCCATTTAGATGATTATTTTCTTCGTCATTTAGATAAGAGTGGCCTCGTATTACCGGGATCTTGGGTAGAAACGGGAGATGTTTTAGTAGGTAAATTAACACCTCGAGATTCGGAGGAATCGCTGAAGGCTCCGGAAGGTAACTCATTACAAGCCATATTTGGTATTGATACAACTACTACGAAAGAAACTTGTCTTAAAGTACCCCCAGGTGGAAGAGGTCAAGTTATTGATGTGAGATGGATTTATCCAGAGGATACTTCTAGGTATACAAAGGTTGTTCATGTATATGTCCTGCAAGAACGCAAAATACGAGTAGGTGATAAAGTTGCTGGAAGACATGGTAATAAGGGTATCATTTCAAAGATTTTACCTAGACAAGATATGCCTTATTTGCAAAATGGAACACCAATTGATATGATATTAAGCCCCTTAGGGGTGCCCTCACGGATGAATGTGGGACAAATCTTTGAATGTGTGCTTGGTATAGCAGGAGACTTTTTGAGGAGACATTATAGAGTAATGCCTTTCGATGAAAGATACGAACGGGAAGCTCCGAGAAAGCTAGTATTTCCTGAACCTCATGAGGCTAGTAGGCAAACAGCTAATCCATGGTCATTTGAACTCGATAATCCCGGGAAAAGCCGATTGATTGATGGAAGAACGGGAGAGATTTTTGAACAACCTGTTACGATAGGAAAAGCTTATATGCCAAAATTGATTCATCAAGTTGATGATAAAATCCATGCACGATCTAGTGGACCTTATTCACGTGTTACGCAACAACCACTTAGGGGGAGATCCAAACGAGGGGGGCAACGGGTAGGAGAGATGGAAGTTTGGGCTCCAGAAGGTTTCGGTGTTTCCCATATTCCACAAGAAATGCTTACTATTAAATCTGATCATGCTGAAACCCGTCAGAAAGTAGTTAGTACTATAGTAGCTGGAGAACCGATATATGAACCTGAAGTAATTACTCCAGAATCTTTTCGATTGCTCGTTCGAGAACTACGATGTTTAGCCCCAGATTCGGATCCAGTTATTATAGAAAAAGATTTAATAATAGATTATAAAGAAGTTTAGTGCAAATCAATCGGAACTTTAATCTTATGATTTACCAAAATCATCAATATCTTCGAATTGGATTAGCTTCTCCCGAACAAATTCGTGCCTGGACTGAAAGAATCTTACCTACCGGAGAGATAGTTGGACGGGTAACTCAACCCAGCACTTTCTATTATGGCAGCGATAGACCAGAAAAAGATGGAATATTTTGTGAGAGAATATTTGGGCCTATTTAAAGTGGAGTTTGCACCCGTGGAAAGTATCAATGGAGTGAAGAAAATGAAGAAGACTCAAGTTTCTGTAAGGAATGCGGAGTTGAATCTACTGAATCTCGAGTTCGAAGATATCGAATGGGATACATCGAATCAGCATGTGCGGTAACTCATGTATGGTATTCAAAAAAGCTTCCTAGTCATATTGCGAATATCCTATCCAAACCTCTTAGGGAATTGGAAAGCCTAGCATACTGCGATGTGTGACTCGATCATAGTTTTTGATTATACGGATTGGAATAGAAACCGTCATCCCATCTAATTCCAATTTCATAGGGATGCCTTTAACTCCGACATGTCATGTCCTTTGAGGAGTGGCACGAAGCTCGAGATGAAATTATAAGCAATGAGATAAAAGGAGGATTTATCTAGGGTTCATACAATATGTGTACATATCACATTATGTATAATGTTATTTGTTAATCAGACTTCGTAAGAAACCCCATTCTTTTTCTTAAATAGAATCCGGGAATCCTTCGATATTAGAATATTTTGAATGAGCTTATGTAATAAGTAAGCTTTTATAGGTATGGCTATAGAAGTTTATCCACCGCATACGTGCTTCAAATAGCATTATGACCATCGGAGTAGAGCGAGAACCCAAAGGATCGAAGGAATCGGAATATGAACGAAGGAAATCCTTACGAATTTCAATTTCATTGGAAGGTATCTCTGTAAGAAGGTATATCATTCGAAGGGAATAAGACTACTCAAGAATAAAGAATATAAATTAATTTTTCTGTAATGGAAAGAACATAAATTAGTTTACTTTAGGTATAATTTGAGTAACGAGTAGCTTTTTTTCCTCGCTAAGCAACAGAATCTCAAAACTATTCGATACGAAATAAGAATAAAAGATTCTCGTGTTTTAATAATAGCTGCTTGAGCCGGATGAGGGGAAACTCTCGCGTCCGATTCTGCGGGGGGGAACTAGATAATAACCTATCCCAATCTTTTTTTTGCCAAGCCTATAACTAACAAACCTACTTCATTTGGATTAAAACGAGGTTTATTTTAATATGATGATAATGATTATGAAATTCGGAACGAAAGTATTCCTTGCTTTTTCCATTGTCCAGACTTCAACGAATTTATGGGTAGAGAAATAGCTACTGGGGGAGATGTTACCAAAAAACTATTAGCTAGTCTAAAACCGAAAGTTGTTTTGGATCGCGCATATGAAAAATGGGAAGAATTTTTGGTGAACGGTGAACCCACAGAAGATAAATGGGAAAACCGGAAAATTCAAAGAAGGAAAGATTTTTCGGTTAGACATATGAAATTGATCAAATACTTTATTCGAACAAAAACAAATCCGGAGTGGATGGTTTTGTCACTATTACCAGTTCTTCCCCCTGAATTAAGACCTATGGTTCAATTAGGCGAAGGTAAAATAATTAGTTCGGATATAAATGAACTTTATCGAAGAATTATTTTTCGAAATAATTCTCTCAGTTGTCTTTCAGAAATAAGAATATTTGCACCGGAAGGAGTACTTGTTTGTCAAAAGAAATTGGTTCAGAAAGCTGTAGACGCACTTATTGATAATAGCATCGGCGGAGAACCCATGACGGATACTAATGATAGGCCTTTGAAATCCTTTTCAGATGTAATTCAAGGCAAGGAAGGAAGATTTCGGGAGAATTTACTTGGAAAACGAGTTGATTATTCAGGTCGTTCTGTTATCGTGGTAGGTCCCTCTCTTTCATTACACCAATGCGGATTACCTCGAGAGATAGCCATAGAGCTTTTTCAACCTTTCGTAATTCGCAATTTAATTGGACGAAATCTTGTTCCCAACATTAAAGCCGCTAAACTCCTGATTCAGAATAAAATGCCTCTTATTTGGAAAATACTTCAAGAGGTTATGCAGGGACATCCCGTATTGTTGAACCGAGCACCTACATTACACAGACTAGGCATACAAGCATTCGAACCCATTTTAGCAGACGGACGTGCTATTCGTTTAAATCCATTAGTTTGCGCAGGGTTCAATGCAGACTTTGATGGAGATCAAATGGCTGTCCATGTACCTTTATCCTTGGAGGCCCAAGCAGAAGCTCGTCTACTTATGCTTTCTCACGCGAATCTCTTGTCTCCAGCTACAGGAGATCCCGTTTCTGTACCGAACCAAGATATGCTTCTTGGACTTTATACATTAACAATTGAAAGTAATCAAGGTATTTATGGAAATAGATATAATCCATTTCCATATAGGAATGGACTCTCTCAAAGTCAAAGAATACCTTATTTTTATAGTTACAATGATGTGCTCAGAGCGGAATCGCAGAGAGAAATGAACTTATACAGTCCTTTGTGGCTCCGATGGCCAGTAGATGATGATCTACGCATAATGAATTCCGTGAATCAGGAAGAGCCTATTGAGGCTCAGTATGAGCCTTTGGGTACTTCCCATCAGATCTACGAGCATTTCCAGGTTAGGGGGGATGGAGAAGAGAACACACTTAGTATATACATTTGTACAACCGCTGGTCGTATTATTCCGAATCAAGAAATAGAGTCAGCTCTACAAGGCATCTCCAAAGATTCTTCAATTCGGAATGGAGCACCGCCAGCTGTGACGATATAATTATAATCACCTGTTAAAACAAGACTTGTTTGTACAAACAAACATTAAAATTGAGGAAACCTTTCGGTAAAAGGCTGGAATTCATTGGCGGTGAATCCTATTTATGGGAGTGGGGGATATGGCAGAATCAGATAAATTGCTCCTCTATAATAAAGTGATGGATAGAACTGCCATAAAACAATTTATTAGCAGGTTAATAATTCATTTCGGAATGGTGTATACGGCGCATATCCCAGATCAACCTAAGACTTTGGGTTTTTAATAGGCTACTTACAAAGCCGTCTCATTAGGCATTGACGATCCTTCAACAACACCTTCCAAAGGATGGTTTATACGGGATGCGGAGCGACAAGGTTCTTACGAAGAGGAACATCATCGTTATGGAAATGTGCATGCGGTAGAAAGATTACGTCAATTGATTGATACACGGTATACTACGAGTGAATATATGAAACAGGAAATGACTCCTAATTTTAAGATAACCGATCCTTCAAATCCAGTACATATGATGTCCTTCCCGGGAGCCCGAGGAAATATATCCCAAATTCACCAATTATTAGGTATGAGAGGATCAATGTCGGATCCTAAAGGACAAATTATTGATTTACCCATTCAAAGTAATTCTCGCGAAGGACCATCTCTAACAGAATACATAATTTCTTGTTATGGTGCTCGTAAAGGAGTTGTGGATATTGCCATACGAACGGCAGATGCCGGATACCTTACACGTAGACTTGTTGAAGTAGTTCAACACATTGTTGTACGTAGAATAGATTGCGGCACTATTGAAGGTATCCTCATAAGTCCCATTCGGGATGAGCAAAGGAATATACGAATGATTGCTGAATCAAGACTGATTGGTCGTGTATTAGCAGATAATGTATACGTAGATGCAAGATGCGTTGCTACACGTGATCAAGATATTGGGGCTGAGCTTGCCCATCAATTAATGTTTCAAACACAACCAATATCTATACGATCCCCTTTGACTTGTAAAAGCATGTTTTGGATCTGTAAATTATGCTATGGTTGGAGTCTTACTCATGGTAATCCGGTAGAATCAGGAGAAGCAGTGGGTATTATTGCAGGTCAGTCTATTGGGGAACCAGGGACTCAATTAACCTTAAGAACTTTTCATACTGGTGGGATATTCACGGGTGGTATTGCATAACATATACGAACTCCTTTTACTGGAATTATTAAATCCAATACCGATTCGGTTTATCCCACACGTACACGTCATGGGCATCCTGCTTGGATATGTGACAATGATTTATCCATTACCATTGGGAATAAGTATGAGGTACGTAATTTAACAATTCCACCGCAAAGTTTGATCTTGGTTCAGAACAATCAACATGTAGAATCAAAACAAGTTATTGCGGAGGTTCATGTTACAACATCCACTTCAAAAGAAAGAATTAAAAAATCTATTTATTCCAGCTTGGATGGGGAGATGCACTGGGGTGCGAAGGTGCGTCACAACCCTGAGCATGTACATAGTAACATCCATTTCATAACTAAGACAAGTTATGTACGGGTATTATCGGGAAGATTTCATAGTATCGGTGGCATACGATTCTTCTACCGGGATGAAGATCAAATTGATGTTCAATTTCCTTTGATCGAGGAAAACAAACCACTTCTTGATTCTCATTCGAAAAAAGATCAGATAAATCCTAAATCATTCAATTTTTTTTCGAGAAGAAACAAAAAAACCTTTAATCATTCAGAGTTTGATCATAGCATATCCAATAATAGGGATTGGAATTCTATATATTCCATTTTCATTTTGCATGGTTATAAAGTAACACGAAAACATAAAAAGGGTAGAGTTTTTTTCTTACCGGAACGAGATAGAAACAGATACAATGAACAAATCCCGGATTTTGAATTTGTCCCTAAAATATCTAAAAATGGTGTTTTACAAAATGATGATATTTTGGCCATTTCAAATGATCCTAGATACATAACCAAGGATTGGGGGATTATCAAGTATGGTACCATAAAAATTGATTCGATTGGCAAAAAAAACGAGATTATTGGGAATAGAAAAACGAAAAGATTTATGACAAGACATGAGATAATCGGAGGTGGTAACTTTTTTTCAATCCCGGAAGAAGTACATATTGTACATGAACCTTTTTCTCCCATCTTAGTAGAGGATAATAGTATTATTCAGGCAGGTGCAAAAATAACTTCGGATATTCATAGCCGAGTGAGCGGATCAGTTCGAATACGAAGGATAACAGACAATAAATTCGAAATAAGAATATTACCTGGTTGCATTCTTCATCCGGGGAAAGCAAGGGAAATATCCGAACAAAGGGACGCTTTAATACAACCGGGGAAAATAATTTTCGGTAAATTCAGATCCAGGAATTGGGCTTATCTCCAGTGGATCATACCTCGTACAGATAAAACTTTTGCTTTACTCAGACCCGCAATGGAATATGAAATACCTGACAAATTAGCAACAACATTCTCTCATCGGGAATTACTGGGGGAACAAGGAACTCTAAGAGTGAAAGCTATTCAATATCTTCTCTATGAGGATGGTAAAGAAGTTCGAATCAATGACATGGGTATCCAATTAGTTCAAACTTGTTTAGTCTTGGATCGAGAAAAGGGATCTTCTATGAGAGTAGAAAGGGCTTATACTTCTTTCATTGAGATAGGAACGAATAAAACTTTCCAATTTCAATATTTTCTTCAACTTAGTTTGATAAAATATTCTTTAGATACTGGGAATAATGACAATAATAATAATAATAATAATAACGATAATGATGATAATAATAACACAGCAGATTCCATATATATTTTGGGTAACAAAGTTCATTACACCAGTCATTCTTCCAATAGGGGAAACCAATCATTTAGTAAACATAAAGGTATTATTCGTATTCTACCCGATAGAGATCAAGAAAACACATCTTTTCTTATCTTGTCCTCGGACGATTCTCTCTCCCTCACTCTTTCATTTACTGGTCCAAAATATTATGATACGGTAGAAAAAAACGATATAAAATTTGATTCAGATGTCAATGCTTCTCCGACAGAATTTTTGAAGGATTCCTTAATATTCTCAAGTGAAAGTAATAAAAGCACACAATTCGATTTAAAAGGAATTACTGCAGATTTTATTTCATCGATCCAAGAGGATTTACAAGAAAATCTTAAGCAAGTAACTCCGTTAGAGAAGTTAGGTATTTTAGGTAATTTACATAGTATCGCTAATCCTCTGTCTTCCCTCTGTTGGTTAACCCATGGTAGAGTTCCATCCAATAAATATTCCATTATTGAAAATTTAAAAAATACTTCCGAAGTGCCTAAATGGTATTTTTCAGATGAAAATAGAAGAAATTCTCATTTGATTTTTTGCAAAAATATTATTTTTTATTTACTAAATTGGTGTTTCTCGTTATTCTGTCCATACAAAAAAACATTCCGATTGGTTAGTCTTGGACAATTGATATGTGAGGGTGTATCTACATCCGAATATGGACCACTTTTCCGATCTTGTCAAATAATAGCCATTCATATAGAATTTGTAGTAATTAGATTAGCTAAGCCATACTTAGCTAATGTAGGAGCGACTGTTCATAATAGTTGTGGAGACATTGTTAAAGAAGGAGATGCATCAATAACATCAATATATGAAAGATTAAGATTTGAAAATATTATTCTTCAAGGTCTTCCTAAGATCGAGCAACTTTTAGAATCCCGCCCTAATACTTCGGTATCAATGGATTTCAAAGACAGTTTTGAAGATCGGAACAACGATGTGACATGGATCTTCGGATACCCTTGGAGTTTCTTTCTCAGCGCTAGAGTAAGTTTAGAACAAAGTCGAATCGATTCGGTTGATCAAATTCAGAAGGGTTATCGATCCCAAGGAGTGAAAATATCCGATAAGCATTTGGAAATTATTGTGCGCCAAATGACATCGAAAATAGTTACTTTAGAAGATGGAATAGCTAATGTTTCTTCACCCGGAGAACCAATAGAAGTTTCACGGGCGCAAAGGATGAATCGTGCTTTGGAAGAAGAGATTCCTTATAAACCTATATTACTGGGAATAACGAAAGCATCTATTAATACTAAGAGTTTCCTTTCAGAAGTGAGTTTCCAAGAGACTACCAGAATATTAGCTAGAGCTGCTATCCGGGGTAAAATCGATCGGTTGAAAGGCTTAAAAGAGAATGTCATTCCTGGTGGAATAGTTCCTGCTGGTACTGGGTGCAGAGAAGCAATTTGGCAAGTAACTCCGGAGAAAAAAGGGGGGATTTATTTGGGAACAAAGAATAATAAACTATTCATTAATGAGATTAAACACATTTTATTTTATGGAGAAAAAGAATTCCCTATTTCTTCCAGTAAAAAAACTATTCATGAAGTGTTAAGAACATTAGTATCCGAAGCGGATTTCGATAAATAACTTTAATGCAAAGTTTGTTTTAGTAGGAAAAGAATTAGATAAAATTAAAGAAATTTTTATTATTTACGAGACGAGTGTTATTTCCATATATTATTATTCGAGAACCATTGGGTTGTTAATAACCGAACGGGACAAAGAAATAACTCCTTATGTAACAAATTATAAAATATCTACATCTTATTATTTATGAGAATATAACCCTAAATTGTTGAGAGATTCAGTTTATTGGTAAATTTAGCCCATATTATGTATGGTCCCTGGGCTATATTATAATCTCTGGGATTCTACTCGAGATGGGGGGTGGGGGGGAGAAGAGGAAACGGAACCAAAATCTTGGAATATTTCAAAGAAATAAATTATAAAAAATAAAAACAGGAGTTCATTTCAGTCATCAAGTTTAGAAGTAGAATCCTAGGGTAGGGAGACAGACACTTCATATCCCCACGGAAAGGGTATTCATATTACAAATCCTACTTAAAACACGCGCCTTTCATAAGACATAAGAAGCCTGTGATTCAGTGGCTAATGCAACAAGTAAAAGAAAACAATTTTCAATAGTTGATACGAAATATAAAGCAGCTGATGCTATTAAATCAGCTGCTACAAAGGCGCACATTATTTAAATAAAAAAGAGCTCGGTGGTATGTCAACTAATTGGTCTGCTACGGAAACACGTCCGCTCTCAAGAATCAAAAGATTTAGGGGACAGGAGGATCTGATGAATCTCCAAAGGAAGAAGCAGCCATTACGAAAATACGATTGGCTCAATCAATATCCAGGTGTAATTAAATATGTGACAGGTTTATCCGACGTTGTAACAACTGTTGATTAACGGAAAGATTCTACTGTTATTCAAGAATGTATAATTTTAAGTATTCCAACCATTTGCTTAGTAGATATACTACGGATTGCGATCCGGATCTTATTACGGATATCCCAATTCCAGCCAATAATAATTCTAGATCTTCAATTGGATGGATCTCAAATAAATTTACGTCAGCGATTCACGAAGGTCGTGATTTCCAAGAACCCGGGAATTCTTGAGTTAATCACTACTTTCGGACCTGAAAATATATGATATATTTATATAAATATCTTTTTGTTTTCTTAATATATTTTATTCGAAAAAGATATTTATATATAGATAATATAAAGTGGTCGAAAATTCAAAAGTAAGATATTAAAAAAAAAAAAAAAAGAAGAAAAAACAATAGAATAATTTCTTCTTTTTATAGTTAATCTTTAGGAGGAGCAATACGCATATTGCACCATCTCTATCTTCCATTACCACGTTCCATAATTTGTACGAAATATCCGGTGTGGAAGTAGGTCAACACTTCTATTGGCAAATAGGTAGTTTCCAGGTTCATGGACAAGTACTTATAACCTCTTGGGTTGTAATTACTATTTTATTAAGTTTAGCCATTCTAGCTACTGGAGATCTATAAACCGTTCCGCCGGATGGTCAAAATCTCGTCGAATATGTTCTAGAATTTATTCGGGACTTGGCTAGAACTCAAATTGGAGAAGAGGAATATCGTCCATGGGTCCCCTTTATTGGGACCATGTTCTTATTTATTTTTGTCTCCAACTGGTCAGGTGCTCTTCTCCCTTGGAAAATCTTTGAGTTACCCCATGGAGAGTTAGCTGCACCTACGAATGATATTAATACTACTGTTGCTTTGGCTTTACTTACATCGGTAGCATATTTTTATGCAGGTCTTCACAAAAAAGGTTTAAGTTATTTTGGTAAATATATTCAACCAACCGCAATACTTTTACCGATCAATATCTTAGAAGACTTTACTAAACCTTTATCACTTAGCTTTCGACTTTTTGGTAATATATTAGCTGATGAATTGGTGGTTGCTGTTCTTATTTCTTTAGTACCTCTGGTAGTTCCCATACCTATGATGTTCCTAGGATTATTCACAAGTGCTATTCAAGCTTTGATTTTTGCGACTCTAGCCGCAGCTTATATAGGAGAATCCATGGAAGGTCATCATTAGCCATTGAATAGAATAGGCTTTTCGATTGGATAGATGGACACACGATTCTTATTCATCTGTATGGAATATAGACATAGTCTCTATGTCGAGGTTGAAGTGAAATTTTTATTGGTGTAGATAGTTTTTGGAAAATCAATCACTTTGCTAGATCTAATTTATTGAAAAAAGATTGATATCTTCCCGTAAGAGAAATATATTTATATATTGATTTTTTTTCGATTCTAATATAAATTGATTTTTTCAGGTATAATAGAAATAATATGAACGATCATGAAACTTTTTTTCCATATCAGTCAAATTAAATTAGTAAAATCTCTCAATAAAATAAAAGGTTATATGAAAATAACTGAACAAATTGAAAATTGAACTTAGTTGATTAGAATATTCACCTCTTAATTTAATTGTTCCTCGGTCACAACATAATAGAATAGGTGAAAAAATCAGACTTATTATACATTATGGATGTAATTCGATTTACATAATTCATGTAATATAAAATGATTAATCGAGATAGAATTGCTATTCGGTCAAATCCATTCTGCCTTTCCTCAATATCTGAGTAATATTGAAATATGTAAAAAATAATGAATATGTAATCTATTGGATAGACGTAGAGAAGAATGAAAAAGAATATTCTTTTTTATCTTCATATTCTTTATCATCTTTAGCGACACCATCACTTTAATGAGAAACATCTTGAGTTATTAACTATTTTTATGAAAGATTTTATAATGAGTAAAAGTAGTTAGCAATAGAGGATAGGTTTTCATTAACCATTCCCCAACCTTAGTTGGAGGAGATCGATTACCATATGAACCCCCTGATTTCTGCTGCTTCCGTTATTGCTGCTGGATTAGCTGTAGGTCTCGCTTCTATTGGACCCGGTGTTGGTCAAGGCACCGCTGCGGGTCAAGCTGTAGAAGGTATTGCGAGACAACCAGAAGCTGAAGGTAAAATTCGAGGTACCTTGTTGCTAAGCTTAGCTTTCATGGAAGCTTTAACTATCTATGGACTAGTTGTAGCTCTAGCACTTCTATTTGCAAATCCTTTCGTTTGATCCGAGGAAAGAAGCTAAGCTCCTTACCTCTTGTTACTAATAATTAATCCCCTTCCCTCTCTATTTAATTTATTCGTCTGTTCAGCCGATTCTCTATAGAGGGGGGGCTAATAATGAATAAGTAACAAAATCTCTCTCTCTCCTATCCTTTGGTTGAAAAAACCTGACTTTTGTAGCAGAGAGTAGAGCAAGGTATTTATACGACCCTATTTTAGAAATAGGTGAAACTTCAGACTGAGAAATCTCTCATAATTTCTATTTCAAACTATGTATGATGTTCAGTAGGGTCGAGTGGAAAAAACTTTGTAAAACTTGGATAACCTATGACGGGAGAAGAGTATAAAAAATATGATGATTGATCCTGTTATTTTCCCGAGTTACTGGCCTCCTGCCGCGAGTCTCGGCTTAAATACCAACCTTTTAGAAACAAATTTGATTAATTTAGGTATAGTAATTGGTCTACTAGTTTACTTCGGAAAGGGAGTGTGTGCGGGTTGAATATTTGGATGAAATAGCTGGATCCACTCAGCTGCACTTCGGAGAAAGGGAAGGTGCATAACCCCAACGAATTACTTCTGAGTCAAGAATTCAGAAGAACTATAGCATTTCGTAAAATCAGTGAACAATTTATTTTTTATTAACTGATAAGGGAATCTTGTAAAATGGTCAAAGCTGAATTGCTTGAAGTCTAAGTACAACAGGGTATTCTTTCCCCACCGTGTTCATAGGGACGTATAGAAAAAAAAAACATGGTTGGTTGGAGATTCATCTGATGTATAACACTCATATCAAAATGATTCTAAAATTCATTTTACTAGATGAATTGTCATAATCTCCTATGAATATGAATGACCAATTTTGGTTTTTCGGTACTAAATCGACAACCTACATACATTAATAATTATTCAGAAAAAACAATCTTACTGACGATTTGATCATAAGAGAGCCAGTCTTCTATAATCTCCAAGTTTGAAGAATTTCTAGTTCTACAAAAAAAAATGGGATATGAATGAAAAGGGTAGGCTCAGTTAGAAAATGGATTTATATATTCTATTCATGGGAGACTGAGCAAGAGAGCCGGATGAATTGAAAGATTCGTGTTCGGTTCGGGAAGAGATTGTTAATCCGTAAAATCGATAGATAATCTACTTTCATTAAGTAATTTATTGGATAATCGTAAACAGACCATCTTGAATATCATTCGCGATGCAGAAGAACGATATAAAGAGGCTATTGATAAGCTTAAACAAGCTCAGAACCGTTTACAACAGGCAGAAACAAAAGCAGACGAGATTCGCATAAATGGACTATCTCGAATGGAAAGAGAGAAACAAGATCTAATAAATTCCGCTGGTGAAGATTTAAAACGATTAGAAGATTCTAAAAATGCTACTATTCGTTTCGAAGAACAAGGAGCAATTGAACAAGTTCGCCAACAAGTTTCCCGACTTGCATTAGAAAGAGCTCTCAAAGCTTTAAACATTCGTTTGAATAGCGAATTGCACTCACGCATGATTGATCATCATATTGGCCTATCGATGGGGACCCTGGGAAAAAATAACTGATTAGCCTTTTAGCCTTTTCTTATAGGTTCTATTTTTCAGGAATCATTAACGAACACTAATGGTAAACATTCGACCCGACGAGATTAGCAGCATTATTCTCAAACAAATCGAGCAATATAACCAAGAAGTAAAGGTTATGAATATCGGTACCGTACTCCAAGTAGGGGATGGAATTGCCCGTGCTTATGGTCTTGACGAAGTAATGGCAGGGGAATTGGTGGAATTTGAGGATGGTACAGCAGGAATTGCTTTAAATTTGGAATCAGACAACGTTGGAGTTGTATTGATGGGTGATGGATTGGCTATACAAGAAGGCAGTTCTGTAAAAGCGACAGGTAAAATCGCTCAGATACCAGTAAGTGACGCTTATTTGGGTCGCGTCGTAAACGCTTTAGCTCAACCTATTGATGGCAAAGGTCAAATTCCAGCTTCTGAATTTAGACTAATTGAATCTCCCGCTCCGGGCATTATTTCGAGACGTTCCGTGTATGAACCCATGCAAACAGGTCTTATTGCTATTGACTCTATGATTCCCATTGGACGCGGTCAACGAGAATTAATTATTGGGGACAGACAGACTGGTAAAACAGCAGTAGCTACAGATACTATTTTGAATCAGAAAGGTCAAAATGTAATATGTGTCTATGTAGCTATCGGTCAAAAAGCCTCTTCTGTGGCTCAGGTAGTTAATAACTTTGAGGAACGGGGAGCAATGGAATATACTATTGTGGTAGCAGAAACTGCGAATTCTCCTGCTACATTGCAATATCTTGCCCCTTACGCGGGAGCAGCTTTAGCAGAATACTTTATGTATCGTAAACAACATACTCTAATCATTTACGATGATCTTTCTAAGCAAGCACAAGCTTATCGACAGATGTCCCTTTTATTAAGAAGACCACCCGGTCGAGAAGCTTATCCAGGAGACGTTTTCTATTTGCATTCCCGTCTTTTGGAAAGAGCAGCTAAATTAAGTTCTCAACTAGGCGAGGGAAGTATGACTGCTCTGCCTATAGTCGAAACCCAAGCCGGAGATGTTTCGGCTTATATTCCTACTAATGTGATTTCCATTACCGACGGACAAATATTTTTATCAGCTGATTTGTTTAATGCCGGAATTCGACCCGCAATTGATGTGGGTATTTCTGTATCTAGAGTAGGATCCGCAGCTCAAATTAAAGCTATGAAACAAGTAGCTGGAAAATTAAAATTGGAATTGGCTCAATTTGCAGAGCTAGAAGCTTTTGCACAATTTGCTTCTGACCTTGATAAAGCTACTCAAAATCAATTAGCTAGAGGTCAACGATTACGTGAGTTGCTCAAACAATCTCAAGCAGCTCCCTTGGCGGTGGAGGAACAAGTAGCTACTATTTACGCTGGAGTCAACGGATATTTAGATATACTGGAAATCGGACAAGTTAAAAGATTTCTTGTTCAGTTACGTGAGTATTTAATAACTAATAAACCTCAGTTTGCGGAAATCATACGTTCTACTAAAGTGTTCACGGAACAAGCGGAAATCCTTCTGAAGGAAGCCATTAAGGAACATACTGAATTTTTCTTACTTCAGGAACAAAAATAAATATATGATTATGTGATGATACGAGGGGAGCTAGGAAAAAGCTCTTTTCCGGCTCTCCCCGTTCACACGGGGAGAAAAAAAGCACATTAAAAGGTTTTTCTTAAGCATAAAATAGTTTTCTCCAAGAAGATATTACGTCCAATAGGATTTGAACCTATACCGGAAGTTTAGAAGACTTCTGTCCTATCCATTAGACGATGGACGCTTTTATTTTCCTTTCTCACGATGAAGAAGGGGAAATAAAATCTGTTGTGAATGAAACAATTCACGGTATAGCTGTAAAAAAGATCTATTAGTAATAGGAAATTTTTTAAACTTATTGATCTTTCTTATCTTATTAAATAAAAAAATTTTTATTTATTAAGTAAGCTCTTTCAGCGGGTAGCGGGAATCGAACCCGCATCATTAGCTTGGAAGGCTAAGGGTTATAGTCGACATTAAATTTAGATCAATTAATGTCTCTAATTCAGAACCGAACATGAAAGTCTCTCTTCATTCGGCTCCCTTATGGAGTGGAGTATAAAGTAAGAAAAGAGATTCTTTTCTTAAATTGAAAACCGAGTATTGGATGATAAATAAGATTTTTATCTAATCGATGGTATCGGGGAAGTTGCATCCATAACATCTATGTCAGTTTTTTCATTCTAAATGAAGAAATACTTTTTAGATGATCCTTAAAAAAAAAAAAATTTAAAAATCTCAATAATTGATTAAATAGAATAATGAATTAAATGAGAAATTCTTTCTAGTTACTTCGTTCCTTGTTTCTATTGGCTCCAATCTTTAGGGGAATATTTTCCACCGAGCTTTAAACGGAAATGCTGATAGCTCTGGCAAACCAAAATTATCATTTCATTTTATAGCTATCCGGCTTGAATTTTCGAACAAAAAGAATTCAAGATTTAGTTGCGATGAAAAGAATACCTTTGATTTCTATCCATGGATTCTTGACGAATCAATCTCAGAAGATTGATTTAGCTTCAAAATCATTCCACCTTGCTATTTTTCAATCCGAAAGAATCATTGATTATTATTTTCATGGGAATGATGCTCTTCCTATGGCATTCATAGGAAAGGATTTGAACCTTTGTAAGAATAGGGTTGTCAATTGGAACGTTGATCAATCAATTAATATAAAAGACCCTTCAACTATCCAATAACTTTTGGTTTGAACGAATCGCACTTTTACCACTAAACTATACCCGCTATGATTTGATAGTAGCATAAATTTCTATTATTTGTCCAATAATAAGTAAAAATATAAAGCCTTTCCTTATTGATGGAATAAAGTATTACTTTATCTTCAGACCCCATCCCCGGAAATCCAATACCTCGAACTGTTACTTTCACTTCCGGAGATGGCATATTGGGATTACAAATTGCCTTTGCGAGCTGCTAATAGAGCAATTACTAATGGACCCGATACGACTATCAGAGCCAGAACAGTAAGCTGTGCAATAACTTCCAAATTCATTCCTGTTTAACCTCTCTATTTCCAATTTGATTTCATAGAATCGATGAATTCTTCTTTTTTTTTATTTTTTCTATCAATGAAGAAAAAATAAATATATTTTTTTTCAAATGATATATTATCGTAAATAAATATATATGATCTATCTAATTTGAATTGGGAGGATCTATAGCCATAAAGAGCTAGTATTGGTACAATGATAGAAAGCCTATGCATCCATTCGAATTTAAACCATGGGTGTGGGTGAAAATTTGAACCAACCCGCGTGTGGTTCATATTACGAATATTCGGGGAGAAAATGAAGGGATGACATCAATCTCGGACAGTCAAATTATCTTAGTCCTTGTAAGTGCTTTAACAACAAGTTTTTTAGCTTTGAGACCGGGTAATGAATTGTATAATCGATAAGAACCGTTTGCCTTTACGATAGCCTGGCCAGTTTTTGGCCAGGCCGATGGAATAATATATAGACTAATTTTGATGAAATGAATTGTTTTTTGTCGAGAATGCCCATACTCATTCCTGTAACCATTATATTATAATAGCTATATATCCGGTAGAATATATTTTGGAGAATATAGACTTTGGCTCTAGCATCATGTTAAAGTAAGAATACTTCCCTGCTCGGGGAGATGGCCGAGTGGACTAAAGCGGCGGATTGCTAATCCGTTGTACGATCATTCGTACCGAGGGTTCGAATCCCTCTCTCCCCGTTTACTAACTAAATATTTATCTTATGAATCCATAGAATCTCTGTAATTATTCTTTACGTCCGGGATTACGTCCAGGATCATTTGATAGGAATCCGAAAACGGGAAGAGAAACAAGAAAAATGACCACTGTGTAAACGAGCAGCTTGAGAGTAAGCATGGCGTAATCTCCGGGATCATTGCGTTACTAGGAGTAAGATGGAGTAAATTATAAATCCCTATACCACCTTTATTCGAATAAAATCAATATAAAAAACAATTTTTTTTTTTATTTTAATGAAACAAAAATTGTTTTTTATATTGATTATCATAGCCGATTAAATTGAATTGAGAAAAGAGGGATTTGAACCCCCGTCGACTCGGTTCCTCCGGTTAAAATGAGCCAGCCCCGGGATCGCCGCAATCGACCTTTTCCAAAAACAAAAACCTTCTTTTTTTTTTCAAGGTAATTTTGGTAGTTCGATTGGAAAGGGTGAATAAGACAAGTAAGTTATTTGAAAGAAAGGGGAAAATAAATATATATTACATATTTATATATATATTATCGGAAACTCACGGAGGCTTGCCAGACAAAGGCTAGGGGGAAAGGGAACAACGGTATGATCGGCATTATATCCACAATCGGATCGAAAATCGCATAAGCTTCGGGTGATTTAGCCAAAACGGTGCCACTTAAAAAAGCGGTGTTTCCTGGATAGGTATCAAACATAACTAACATTTTTTCTCCGAAAAAAAAAAAGAAAGATTATTACAGGGGTTCAGTACGGCACGAAAGGAACCAACCTCATAAATTCTTGATGAAAGTTTTTCAGTACATTCCACTGCGTACGCATGGGTTGGTTCCTCCGGGTCCAGTCCCATATTTGCACGATCTCCCTCCCAGTGAAATAGATGAAAGAAAAATAAATCAATATTTTTTCTATTCCGTTCAATTTTATCAAGAATCCTTCTTTTATTCTATCCCATCCCTTTTTGTTTCCGCAATTAATCTATTTCTACTTAACAATCTATTTTATTTCATAGAAACGAATAAATCTTGGACTGAGATTTAGTCCGAATAGATAGATTGACAACAACCTTAATATCGGGATTGAATAGCATCGGATATATCTCCTATGGGGCGTGGCCAAGTGGTAAGGCACCGGGTTTTGGCCCTGGTACTCGGAGGTTCGAATCCTTCCGTCCCAGGCTTCTCCGATGAAATAAAAAAAAAAAAAGAGTCCTCTTGGAAGGGAATGAAATGAACATTCCAATTTTCTACTATTTATTTGTAGTAGTATATTCTCTGAATCATCTTACGACAATAGTATAGGTATGGCAAGCAGAATCTCTGCGGAGTAGAATAGGGAAAATAGAAAAAGAATCTTCTTCATGAAATTAGCCTATTGGTTGTATGCCGGCCCTGCTCATATCGGAACTCTTCGAGTAGCCAGTTCCTTCGAAAATGTGCATGCTATTATGCATGCTCCTCTGGGAGATGATTACTTTAATGTAATGCGTTCCATGCTGGAAAGAGAGAGGGATTTTACTCCCGTAACTGCTAGCATAGTAGATCGTCATGTATTAACACGCGGATCCCAAGAGAAAGTTGTTGATAATATTATTCAAAAAGAGAAAGAAGAACGTCCTGATTTGATTATATTAACACCTACCTGTACTTCTAGTATCTTACAGGAAGATCTACAAAACTTTGTGGATAGAGCATCTATTACTTCTGATTCTGATGTAATTCCCGCGGATGTGAATCATTATCGAGTCAATGAACTTCAGGCAGCGGATAGAACTTTGGAACAAGTGGTTCGATATTATTTGGGTAAGGCTCGTAGACAAGGAAAATTGGATCGATCTATAACAGATATACCTTCCGCAAATATTATCGGTATTTCTACGCTGGGCTTTCACAATCAACATGATTGTCGCGAATTAAAACGTTTATTACAGGATCTAGGTATTGAAATTAATCAAGTAATTCCCGAAGGGGGATTTGTAGAAGATCTTCAAAATTTACCAAAGGCTTGGTTTAATTTTGTTCCTTATCGTGAAATAGGCTTAATGACAGCAATATATTTGGAGAAAGAATTTGGAATGCCTTACATATCTACAACTCCTATGGGAGTTATAGATACGGCTGAGTTTATCCGACAAATACAAGGGCGTGTTAATAAATGGACTCCTGCTTTTTCCAATAAAACAGTTGATTATGAACATTATATTGATCAACAAACCAGATTTGTTTCTCAAGCCGCTTGGTTCTCAAGATCCATCGATTGCCAAAATTTTGTAGGAAAAAGGGCAGTTGTTTTTGGTGATGCAACTCATGCTGCTTCAATGACTAAGATACTTGCTCGAGAGATGGGGATTCGTGTGTGTTGTACGGGTACCTATTGCAAACACGACGCGGAATGGTTTAACGAACAAGTTTGGGGTCTCTGTGATGAAGTACTTATTACAGATGATCATATTGAAGTAGGGGATATGATTGCTCGTGTAGAACCATCCGCCATATTTGGTACTCAGATGGAACGTCATATTGGTAAACGTCTTGATATTCCTTGTGGAGTTATTTCTCCACCAGTTCATATCCAAAATTTCCCATTGGGATATCGGCCTTTTTTAGGTTATGAGGGTACTAATCAAATAGCCGATTTAGTTTATAACTCATATACTTTGGGCATGGAAGACCATCTTTTAGATATTTTTGGTGGTCATGACACTAAAGAAGTTATTACTAAATCATTATCCGCAGAAACGGATTTGATTTGGAATTCCGAGAGTCAATTGGAATTAAGTAAAATTCCTGGCTTTGTTAGGGGCAAGATTAAAAGAAAGACTGAGAAGTTCGCAAGACAGAGTGGCATTACAAACATTACCGTCGAAGTAATGTATGCAGCTAAGGAAGCATTGAGTACTTGAAACATTACATTGGGAACCTTCTCTCTATCCTTCCCATCCACCTATAGTATAACATAAGACTAAAAACTTCATTTCATAAAAATATAATAGAATAAAAACTCATGTCATTTATTCCATATATTCCTACAACATATTCATTTACACCTTTATCTGAATCTCAAAGAAAGATTATGGTAAAATTTCGTTTAGAATAATATGGTAGAAAGCGACGTGCAATTTGAATATCATGATCGGTTTCGTGGAACATCTGCCATTCCCTATCCGAATTAAAGAACTCCTATCTCAACATACGTTTCCAAACACAATCTTTCTTTTTTTTTTTTAGCGAGGCTCGCGTAACAACGTAGAATCTTCTTTATAACCTACAAGTTAGGAGATATAATCTAAAGTTAACGTAGAGCAAAAAAGCTATTGAAACTTTGTCCAACTTTTTAAAAATTAAATTTACTAAATTAGTAAATAGATTCTTACTTATCAAACAAATAACTCAATTTTTTAATTTTCAATAAGTTGATCGAACAATGTAATAATTAATAATTGTTATGATTGATTACAGTAAATGAAAGAAATCGAAATTACTTTCATTTTTCCCCTCCCTCAATCGAAAAAATAGCCAAAGTGGGGCTTCCTACGATCATGAAGATCGGTCTAAGAACGAGAAAATCCTATTTGATTGTTTAAACGACTAGATTTAGATAAAGTTAAAGACGATTCAATAGAGTAGAGAGAACACGCTAATTTCAAACGTGGAAAAAACATACCGTATGCATAGGGATAATCTTCATTTTAATTCTGCTGAAGTGAAGTCATTATTGATTGATTGAGGGAAAAAACTTCGTATAGAGGAAAGCTCAACCTGCATAGATTGTTGGATAGGGATACCCGCCTTAAAGCAAGGATATTTGAATAAATCAAAGCTAATTGAGATGGTTATGAGTTCAATGCTTGATCCCATTTTTCCAAATCCTATTATATGTTCATTTAGTAGAGTAGCCTTCGTTACAATGGGTTAGGTAAAGATTGCGTTTATGTTTAATACAACCTATTTTTCGTTTTACCAAAATAGATCTAAAATCAAGTTAATAATATCGAGAAATAGCTAAATGGAATAATGAGAGGCCAGATAGAAGATATGGGGGAGAGGAGAGCTTATCGTTCCGTCAAGTCATTTCTTCCCATTAAACGGGGGAGAAAGAACAAAAAATACTTTATCCATCTCCGCTTCGGGAGGTGGTCCGATCCGTCCCCTGTTGAACTCCCGGTCGACTAGCTTCCTTCTAACTAACCATCCTTCTGTTCCCTATCATTATAGATTCTTTTCCTTTCCACGGAATAAGAATAAAAATATAGAAAATCGTAAATCCTGAAGTAATTAATAAAAAAGAAAAAAAAAGAAAAACATTAATAAAAAAAGAAAAAGAAAGCCTACATCAAGAATTTATTTATTCATTCTCTCAACTTGGCTTACTCTGATTCATTTATTTCTTTTCATCCATTCTTCCAGTATAGTATACTCTATTATTTCATTCTCAGGGTTGCTAACCCAACGGTAGGGTAATCGGCTCCCAAAAGACTACGATTGATCGACCTAGCGGAAAAAAAAAAGTCGTTTCATTACAGAATTTTTCTCAAGCTTAATTTGATCAAAATCTCTTTCTTAGTATCGTAATGGAAGGAAAAGATTCGGATTGCTTTGTGTTGTGAAAACAGATCCACTACTCAAGCGGAAAAAAGTTAATGGATAAAGCTAGATGGCTTGAATCATAGGTGGAATCAGAAGAAGGAGCTCCCCCGTTTATTCAAAGATCCCATTTCATATTCTCTTTACTAATTGGAAGTTAGAAGTAATTTAGTAACCAATATGATATGAGAGAGAGGAGTTGTTCCTACAAGAAGGGTATTCTTATCAGAAATGAATCTTGAATACTCGGATAAATAAATAGATAAATAAATAAATACAAATGTGTAAAAGAATAACCGGTGTGCTGACTAAATAAAGTGATTTATAAGTCAGGTAGGCGATCAGTTTGCAAAAATAGATCCATTTTTCGAAAAGATTAATGTTACAAGGAATCAAATGAGTTTTAGATAAAAATTATTTGATAGAATCTTTTTTATCTCTGAATAAATGAAAATAAATCTATCCGATCTTCACGTGGATCGCACTATGCATCATTTCTCATCCCAAGGAGTTACTCATATGAGAACCATAGCTTGGGTTTTATCTGAAATAAAGAAGCTACGAAGAAATCAAAAAAATATCTTGTGGCAGCAACGCTTTTTATATAAACTTCTCCTTCATGATGATATTTATGCAATTGCTTATAATTATTTTTCAAATAAATCGAGTTTAAAACGAAAAGAAGATTCAGGTCCAAGCAACAATCATTTAAGTTTCATAATCATAGAGCGTCTAATTGGTAGAATACGTCAACAAGACCTTCCAGATACTATTTTATCTTTATCAAGGAAGCGTCTTGGAAGGAAGGGTGATAAAAAAAATCAATCTTTCGATTACTATATCAATTCTTCTTGCGGATCAATTCGAGAAGGTCCGACTATAGTTCTGCAAATCCATTTCTTGATGCAATTGCAACCCTTGCTAATGGAAACGAATGAATGGAATAGCTTTCGATCTATTCATTCCGTATTTCCTTTTATGGAGGATCATTTTTCGTATTCCTATTGTTTCTTAGGTACTAAATTACCCTATTCTCTCCATCCAGAAGTACTTATTCGAATTTTTCGTCGACGGATTTAAGATGCTCCCTTTCTACACCTATTACGATTTATTCTCCACGAACAACAAAATCTAATTGTCTCAAATACACCCATCTTTTTCTCTCCAAGAGAAAGAAATAGGTTATCCATATTTTTATGGAATTACTATATATATGAATCCGAATCTACTTTAGTCTCCCTTTGGAAAAAAACCTTACATTTTGAATCGTTCTCCGCTTCACCCGATCAAGCTAACTCTATTCAAAAGATCGAGCATATTGCAAAGCCATCATATGTTGCGAAGCCACCATGGGTGATTACTCCACCGGAAAACATCTTTTTTTTCGTGAAAAATCCTTCTATTCATTATGCAAGATATGAAAACAATTACATGGTAGCTTTGAAAGGTACTAAATATTTAGCCCAGAGATGGAAGCATTTTTTCTTAAGACTTTGGCAATATCATTTTCATTTTTGGTTTCAACCATACAGGATACGCATTCAAAAATCATCCAAAGATTGTTTTCCATTTTTGGGTTATATCCTAGGTATTGGACCCAAAATCACCACAGTTCAAATCGAAATGGTGGATGATTTACCCATTGCTACCAGTCTTCCTACCAGAGAATTGTGTGCTATAACTCCAATTTCCGGTCTAATCGGATTATTAGCCAAAGAAAAATTTTGCAATACTTTGGGACATCCAATTGGTAAATTAGCTTGGACTACTCTAAGAGATGATGACATTCTCAACCGATTCGATCAAATTTGGAAAAATATCGGCTATTATTATAGTGGATGTTCAAATAAGGAGGGGTTGTATCGAATACAATACATACTTCGATTTTCATGTGCGAAAACTTTAGCTCGTAGGCATAAAAGTACAATACGCGTTGTGTGGAAAAAACATGGTTCAAAACTGTTTCCAAGATCCTCTTTTTCGGAGAAACCAGAGTTAATATCCCCGTTTCTCCCCAAGGTTCATTATCATAAAAAAAAATTTTGGTATTTGGATATTATCCAAATAAATTCTTTAGCAAATTCGTTGCAAAAAAGAGATATACTCGAATCATCCGAAACTGATTCTACTAACGAGAGGCTCGTTGGGCAATTCAATTGCCGAGACTCAAGATAATCTTGTGAAAGAACTGAAGTGTGATGAGATAGGTACGTACATAGCATAGAGAGAGCCACGTGCAATGAAAATTGCAAACGCAGAAACCCGGCCCCCAGAGGAGAGTAAGAGTAATTCACCCACTTTCATCCGACGAGTTATGGGTTCGAGCCCCGGCCCCGGTCAACCCGAACCCAATTGATCGGATTCAATTCATACTTTTTTCTTTCTCTCACACTTTAAATTTGAAATAGTATATGATGGGTATGTTTCCCTATTGATGAGATGAAGATGAAATGATATTTGTTATGTCGTCATTAATGCGAGTAAGTTATGTAACATAGGCTACTTATGTCACCCCCAATCATTTAATTACTTACTGTTTTACGTATTTAAGAATCTGGATCTCTGAAGAAGAAACGGGGGTTGACAACAAGGGGGTAACTCCGTATAATATAGAATAACAAGCATACAAAATATAATATCTGTGCTTGGGTAATAATTCTTATTCAACAAGCCAAATTTTACCATGACCGCAATTATAGAGAGACGCGAAAACGCGAGCCTATGGGGTCGCTTCTGCAATTGGATTACCAGCACTGAAAACCGCCTTTACATTGGATGGTTTGGTGTATTGATGATTCCTACCCTACTAACTGCAACTTCTGTATTCATCATTGCTTTTATCGCAGCTCCTCCAGTGGATATTGACGGTATCCGTGAGCCCGTTTCCGGTTCTCTCCTTTACGGAAACAATATCATCTCTGGTGCCATCATCCCAACTTCTGCAGCTATCGGTTTACACTTCTACCCTATCTGGGAAGCAGCTTCCGTTGATGAATGGCTATACAATGGTGGTCCCTACGAACTAATCGTTCTTCACTTCCTACTTGGTGTAGCTTGCTACATGGGTCGTGAATGGGAACTCAGCTTCCGTCTGGGTATGCGTCCCTGGATTGCTGTTGCATATTCAGCTCCCGTTGCAGCTGCTACCGCTGTTTTTTTAATTTACCCCATCGGTCAGGGAAGCTTCTCCGATGGTATGCCTCTGGGAATCTCTGGTACCTTCAACTTCATGATTGTGTTCCAAGCTGAACACAACATCCTTATGCATCCATTTCATATGTTGGGTGTAGCTGGTGTATTCGGTGGCTCTTTATTCAGTGCTATGCATGGTTCTCTAGTAACTTCAAGTTTGATCCGAGAAACCACGGAGAATGAATCTGCTAATGCAGGTTATAAGTTTGGTCAAGAGGAAGAAACCTATAACATCGTAGCTGCTCACGGTTACTTTGGCCGGTTGATCTTCCAATACGCTAGCTTTAACAACTCCCGTTCTCTACACTTCTTCTTGGCTGCTTGGCCTGTAGTAGGTATTTGGTTCACCGCGTTGGGCATCAGCACCATGGCTTTCAACCTAAATGGTTTCAACTTCAACCAATCTGTAGTTGACAGCCAAGGTCGTGTAATCAATACCTGGGCTGACATTATCAACCGTGCCAACCTTGGTATGGAAGTTATGCACGAACGTAACGCTCACAACTTCCCTCTAGATTTAGCTTCTGTTGAAGCTCCTTCCGCAAACGGTTAATTGATGTCTCTACAGATTCCTAGTTATTATCGATAAAAAGATAGTAACTCAGCCATAACTTTTCAACCTTAACATTGAAAGTTAGGATCAAACAGGGGGTTCCCGGAGAAAGATAATGACCCTAGTTAATTGAAGGGGAGACCGCGGGGGTCCCTGCTGCTTAAAGGGGCCGGGCCTCTAGAGTCCCTAGAAAGGGGAGGGGGGATTTTCGAGATCCCCCCTAACCACCTTCGGTGTTATTATCATATCCGAATGGAATGAATGAGTAGAAGGGGGCGGACGTAGCCAAGCGGATTAAGGCAGTGGATTGTGAATCCACCACGCGCGGGTTCAATCCCCGTCGTTCGCCTGCGTTTATGAAAAGAATTCCGGGAATTGGTTGAAAAAATAAGAGAAGACTTAGCCTATATTTAGAGAATTAGATAAGGTATAGAGAGTTTTAGTGGTGAAATGGCGGACACACGAGATTCGGAATCCCGTGAGAGCACGGGATCCGAGTCCACTTCAAGTAAGTGAGGTTTTGCTAAATGGCGAAACTTATCCTAGTTCCTTTTTAATAAATGAATTCTGAATCAAATTAATTTGGTTATTCGGGATTGGCGGGGCTCGAACCCGCAACTTCCGTCTTGACAGGGCGGTACTCTAACCGATTGAACTACAATCCCATTAAAAACAGTTTAGTTATTTAGTTATTATGTCGATCAAAAACTTATGTGTCAAATCTATTCTTTACAATTATTGTAATTGTTCTGTCTGGGTGGAATTATAATAGATACGTTTCTCTACGAATGGGACCCTATCGATAGACGAAAACGAAACGGGATCTTATCTTTGTTATTGAAGCAGTAATCCCATTATATTATGGAGCAGAATAAATAGTAATCTTTTATTAATGCTGAATGTTCAGATCAACCAGAGAAAGAGACTTCATATAATAAATTGATTGAATAATGAATGGATTGATAAGTTGACATTGGGTCGAGCTGGATTTGAACCAGCGTAGGCATTGCCAGCGGATTTACAGTCCGTCCCCATTAACCACTCGAGCATCGACCCAGTCAGTTAGGGGAAGAAAGGCTTTTACCCATCTCTCTTATATCGGGATGGGAATAGAAACGGGTGCGGAAAGTTCTCGGGATATTCGTGATTCCGAAAACTTTTAATACCCCCAGGGGAATTCGAATCCCCGTCACCTCCGTGAAAGGGAGATGTCCTGGGCCTCTAGACGATGGGGGCTTATCCTTATCCTTATGTTACTCAATTCATTATTTACTGTCAATAGTATGGTTCATTTGATTCCAATAATATTTCCAATTATTAGTTTCATTTCCACCTGCGGGAGATGGATGGGCTAACATCTGAGGTTCACACATCCCACCCAGTGATATATATATTATTTGAAGCCGAGTGTTGTTTGTTTTGTTATCTCATCTCCACCTTTAACCCGATAATTAGGTACTTTGAACTCAGTTTTATGCTATATATATCAGAGGAAACTTATATTTATTGTATGAATCATATCTTATTTATTTGGATTCATTATTGAATATTACAAGATTTTAATCAACAATCAATAGTTTATTTATTAAGTCTTATTTCCTTGATCAGATTGGACGAAACAACTTGCTCATTCAAAAATTTATGAAATTTTTGAATATAAATTGTATTTAGAACCTTCTATATTCGAGTATGAAGTAAGTTCGGAGCAGGGGTTAAATAAAAAAGGTAATTTTTTTTATTCAATATATATAAATCAGGGCGAACTTACCTTTCTTATAGAAGATTAATTGTGGTTCATTCCATAATATTATATTCTCCCTCTAGAGAATCAATACGCCTTTTACTCGCCCATCTCATTCTAGAACATAATGTTATGTTTGTCATTAAATAACTACTAGATCCTAGTTTTTTTCCATAGTTACTACTAGGTCAAATGGTAGAAACTCAATTTTACTATAATTTGTTTATGAAATAATATTTTGGACTTTTGGGTGGGAAGGGAAAGGAACATATGCTTTATTTTTCCTCCTCCGCAGGAGAATAAAGAAAGTAACCCCTTTTCGAACTAACTTTATCACCATCTTTATTTCCTACAACCTATTTCTCCTAATCGAAACACTTCGAGGTGACTAATTATTTCCAGGGTCGAAACGACTATTCCGTACGGAAATAATTAATTGAATTGCCCATACATAGCATCTCCCCGGAGAGGAGGTTATTGAAAATTAAATTGTTTTTTGAATTGTTTGCGCTTTTCTTCGATTATATATATATTCAACGAACTTTATTCCATATGAAGGAATGATAGATAAGAGTTCTTCATTGGAGAAAATGGAAGAACAAATTCTGTTCCAATTTCATCGGAAAAATCATTTTAGTTTAGATTATAAAATGGGTAAAAAGAAGTTCAATTCGAGCGAATTGATATGATGAGAACTGAATCCTATATCAAAAGAATTCAATTAAGAATCGCAATAGAATTGGAAAAATCTGAGAAGGATCCGCATTACGGAAAGGGGATAAATATGACCAATAAATGATTCTAATACTAATAATAAAGCAAATAACAATGAAAATAAAATTAGAGTCGATTTTATTGGTTCTAGATTTTGATGATCTACATGGATTGCATTAACTAAAGGACTTGCATAACCTATATGATTTTTATTATTAACTTCTATGCATATGGAAAGATTGGGCCAGAAATAAGCTATATATTATTATAAACTAGTTGACATTTTCCTGATTTTTCAATCAAACTATATTTGTTGTTGCAATAATACAATTCTTCCCCCTCAAAGAAGCCCTTTTAACTCAGTGGTAGAGTAACGCCATGGTAAGGCGTAAGTCATCGGTTCAAATCCGATAAAGGGCTTCCATATTTTCTCCATAGCCATAGAAGGTATTCTATTCCATTTTATATCATCCTGGATGAGAATCCACTCACGAACACTTAATGAATTGGAATAGTCAGATGAGAAAGAAAGTTTTATCAAAAAACATAATAATTTGAATAATTACAATTTAAAATTCATAATTAGAATTCCCTATATCGAGCAAAAAGAATATATAGTGGTCTTATAAGTTTCCATTTTTTAGCAATTCGGGAGTGGAGTATTATTGCTCCATCCAGTCCAACTCTCGTGGATAATTGCGTGGAAATATCTATTAGCTCATAACATGATGGATTACCTGTTTTGGTACGAACCGGGAGGAAAGAATTAATGGGGCATTAGTTAAGGTTAGTCAAGAGTTAGGAGCTTTCCATATCCATATATACGATCGATGTATGTCCGAAGAAAGGAATGAAATTAGAAAGGAATGAAATTAGAAAGGAATGAAATTAGAAAGGAATGGTGTAATTAGTATAGGCCGGGCGGCCCCCCGAGAATTAATCCCTTAGATCAGATCAACAGGGGAATTCTGAATAATATAATGAATGATCAATATTTGATCAAAAAAATTTTATGAGGGTGAGCGGGGGAATTCGAATCCCGATCGATCCACTCCATGACTAATGATAAATCCTTAAACGTTTGGTATGGAAAGTGAGAAAGATCATCAATTTTCTGAAAATAGTAAACTTGACTTATTATATTGTATATAAGTTGGCTACCCTAATATCAAAATTGACTCGAAATCGTAAATGTGAATTTTATATCAAAGATAAGTCTGGAATCAAAAAAATCAGGCTTTTCAAAATGAAAAAGAAGTTAATTTTTCATTCACATTAAAATGTTTAAATTTTGAGAATTGAATCCCGCCTCTTTTCCCTCTTTCCTTCTCCTACTACTTGCTCCCCATAAGTTGGAAAAGTTTCTTGGTTTATAAATATAAATACATATGTATAAATTTATACCCTATTTTTTACGGAAGGAGAATGTAAAATAGATGCATCCCGATGAAATAAGGATAAGAGACGTTACTTCTATTACTCAAACGGATCTAAGAAAGGGGATTCAAAGAATTTCAATAATATTGGGTTAAAGGGACATCAAAAGGAAGGGGAATCAATCCTTGTGGGAGAAAATACTAGGGAGAAAAGAAAAGCTTACCTACCCTCTAAAAGGTCTTTGCTAAGTTCGTTTCGAGACCAGACAAAGATTCATTCTATATATATTGAATGCTTTGAACCAACAAATGGACTATGATGATGCATTTACAAAATTGATCAGAGAATTCTTTGGAGGGGGCAAAGAAAGAAAAAGGATCGTCCGTGGATGATCGAATATGATATCTTTCTTTCAATGATTTGATAGTGATAAGGTGCCCAAAAATGGTTGAAATAGTTGAATGGGAGAATCGCTATGACTATAGCCATTGGAAAGTTTTCCAAAGAGCAAAAAGGTTTATTTGATAACATGGACGACTGGCTAAGGAGAGATCGTTTTGTATTCGTGGGTTGGTCTGGTCTATTGCTTTTTCCCTGTGCCTATTTTTCTCTGGGTGGATGGTTTACGGGTACAACCTTTGTAACCTCATGGTATACTCACGGATTGGCTAGTTCTTATTTGGAAGGTTGTAACTTTCTGACTGCCGCAGTCTCTACTCCTGCTGATAGTTTAGCACACTCTTTGCTGCTATTATGGGGTCCTGAAGCACAGGGAGACTTTACTCGTTGGTGCCAATTGGGTGGTTTATGGACCTTCGTTGCTCTACACGGTGCCTTTGCTTTAATAGGTTTCATGTTGCGTCAATTTGAACTTGCTCGATCTGTACAATTGCGTCCCTACAACGCAATTGCATTCTCTGGTCCGATTGCTGTTTTTGTTTCTGTATTCCTGATCTATCCATTGGGCCAGTCTGGTTGGTTCTTCGCACCCAGCTTCGGTGTAGCAGCTATCTTCCGATTTATCCTTTTTTTCCAGGGTTTCCACAATTGGACTTTAAACCCATTTCATATGATGGGAGTCGCTGGAGTATTGGGTGCTGCTCTTCTATGTGCTATTCACGGTGCTACTGTGGAAAATACTCTATTCGAGGATGGTGATGGTGCAAATACATTCCGTGCTTTTAACCCAACTCAATCTGAAGAGACTTATTCCATGGTTACCGCTAATCGTTTCTGGTCCCAAATTTTCGGTGTTGCTTTCTCCAACAAACGTTGGTTACATTTCTTCATGTTATTCGTACCCGTAACTGGTTTATGGATGAGTGCTATCGGAGTAGTTGGTCTAGCCTTGAATCTGCGGGCATATGACTTTGTCTCTCAGGAGATCCGTGCAGCAGAAGATCCTGAGTTTGAAACTTTCTACACCAAAAATATTCTTTTGAACGAGGGTATTCGTGCTTGGATGGCGGCCCAGGATCAGCCTCATGAAAACCTTGTATTCCCCGAGGAGGTTTTACCCCGTGGAAACGCTCTTTAATGGAACCTTGGCTTTAGGTGGTCGTGATCAAGAAACCACTGGCTTTGCTTGGTGGGCCGGTAATGCCCGACTTATAAACTTATCTGGTAAATTACTTGGTGCCCACGTGGCTCATGCCGGATTGATTGTGTTCTGGGCTGGAGCGATGAACTTATTTGAAGTAGCTCATTTCGTACCGGAAAAGCCTATGTATGAACAAGGTTTAATTCTACTTCCCCATCTGGCTACTTTGGGATGGGGAGTAGGTCCTGGCGGAGAAGTTGTAGATACCTTCCCATACTTCGTATCCGGAGTACTTCACTTAATCTCTTCCGCAGTTTTAGGTTTTGGGGGTGTTTATCACGCACTTATCGGACCCGAAACTTTAGAAGAATCCTTTCCATTTTTCGGTTATGTATGGAAAGATAAGAACAAAATGACCACTATTTTAGGTATTCACCTAATCTTGCTAGGTGTTGGTGCTCTCCTTCTAGCGTTCAAAGCCTTGTATTTTGGGGGCGTATATGATACTTGGGCTCCCGGTGGTGGAGATGTAAGGAAAATAACAAATCTTACCCTTAGTCCAAGTGTTATATTCGGTTATTTACTCAAATCACCTTTCGGTGGAGAAGGTTGGATTGTTAGTGTAGACAATTTGGAAGATATAATTGGGGGACATGTTTGGTTAGGTTCCATTTGTATTTTCGGTGGAATCTGGCACATTCTAACCAAACCTTTTGCATGGGCTCGTCGTGCTTTCGTATGGTCTGGAGAAGCTTACTTATCTTATAGTTTAGGGGCTCTTTCCGTCTTTGGTTTCATCGCTTGTTGCTTCGTTTGGTTTAACAATACAGCTTATCCTAGCGAATTTTATGGTCCTACTGGTCCAGAGGCCTCTCAAGCTCAAGCTTTTACCTTTCTGGTTAGAGACCAACGCCTTGGAGCTAACGTAGGTTCTGCTCAAGGACCCACTGGTTTAGGTAAATACCTTATGCGTTCCCCCACTGGAGAGATTATTTTTGGGGGAGAAACGATGCGCTTCTGGGATCTTCGTGCTCCATGGTTGGAACCCCTAAGGGGTCCTAATGGTTTGGATTTAAATAAGTTGGAAAAAGACATACAGCCTTGGCAGGAACGACGCTCGGCGGAATATATGACTCATGCCCCTTTAGGTTCTTTGAATTCCGTAGGTGGAGTAGCTACTGAGATTAATGCAGTGAACTATGTTTCTCCTCGGAGTTGGTTAGCTACCTCCCATTTTGTTCTAGGATTCTTTTTCTTTGTAGGTCATTTATGGCATGCAGGAAGAGCTCGTGCAGCTGCAGCCGGATTTGAGAAAGGAATTGACCGTGATTCCGAACCTGTCCTTTCTATGACACCCCTTAACTAGAGGAGTGAATAGGAATGAGTAAGCTGGAATTCCAGCTCAGCTAAGAAAAAGCTTCCCCGAATACGAGTGATAAATACCGTCTTTGCAGGTTCCTGCTAAAAGCTCGGCTATGAATAGCCGAGCTTTAAAATCAATTGATATTGATAACTAGATTCGTGAATGCGATGATCCTTCGACGGAAGGAGAGAGAGGGATTCGAACCCTCGATAGCGCTGAAACTATACCGGTTTTCAAGACCGGAGCCATAAACCACTCGGCCATCTCTCCTAAAATCCATTCTATGTAACTTCTTTCGGTAGCATCTATAATATCGGTACCATAATTATTAGTAAATATTTATATTGTGTGAATAATATATAATATCTCTCTTTTGAAAGAGATGCAAAAAAGCATCATCTGGAGATGGGAGAAGTTAATAAGGCTCAATTATAAATATAGTCGAATTAAATTGTTTATATGATACATTTGGCTTGGTTTTCAAGATCTATGCCAGATAGGGATCAGATGGTATAATCCGTTTCATTCGTTAAGAACCTGGAAAACCACAACCATGACTATTGCCTTTCAGTTGGCTGTGTTTGCATTAATCGCGATTTCATTTCTCCCAGTAATTGGTGTGCCTGTTGTGCCTGCCTCTCCTAACGGTTGGTCAAGTAACAAAAATGTCGTATTTTCGGGTGCTTCGCCACGGATCGGATCAGTCTTTTTAGTAGGTATCCTTAACTCCTCCATATCCTAAGTTTTTGGCTAAGTTGCAGCATCCCCCCCCTTGGTTGAATTAAAACACTGAGGCACAAAATCTAAAGTGTTTCCCAGGGGAGGGTTGGGTTCCATTACCGATTCGTTCCGTCTTTCAATATAAAGAATAAGTAATTTAAATTTGCATTATTAATCAATAATTGACTATATACAAGTAAATCTACTAATATAGTGGAGAATGAGATAAAAGCAGTTGCGGGTATGGTTTAATGGTAAAATTCCTCCTTGCCAAGGAGAATATGCGGGTTCGATTCCCGCTACCCGCCCATTCCCCCCAAAGGATATAAGTGGAATATAGAATTAATATAATCTTAGATTCGTTTTTTTTTTAATTCTTGAATAAAATAAAGGTATAGAGATTCATACATAAACTGGAAAGGGCTAAAAACTTTGGTTTTGGCGGAGACGGGATTTGAACCCGTGACCTCAAGGTTATGAGCCTTGCGAGCTACCAGGCTGCTCTACCCCGCGCAATTTATATATATATTATTATTATTAATTAATATATAAACATGATTCACTGGACAAATAATATTCGAACATCAAAAATTTCCCTTTTAGGGATTATTCTCAATTGCATTCATATCCAATCTTTCCGAATTTTTTCTTCTTTACCAACTAGATTTTGTTACTCCGGGCAACAAACATGCATGAGCCATCTCACGAAGCACGTGCCTAGATAAACCAAAGTCTCGATAATTAGCTCTAGGTCTTCCAGTTAGGAAACAACGACGATGAAGACGCGTAGGTGCACTATTACGTGGTAAGGATTGTAATTCTCTATGAATTTCCCATTTTTCATCTAATGAGAAAACCTTACTCATCCTCTCTTTTAAAGATTGACGAATAGAATGGTATTTTTGTTCCAACTTTTGCTTCTTTTCCTCCCTCTGGATAAGACTCTTTCTTGCCATAGTGGTTCAATTAATAATAAATAACATTTTTATGTCAAATTTTGGAATGAAAGAGGATTCATCTCTTTCTCTACTTCTTCTTTCACTCCTAACTATTTCATTCAGTGGAATGGAATTAGGCCTACCATTAGTCTAAGTCTAGTCAGTCCCGATCCAAGGGTAGGCTTAATTCAATAATTCTGATCTTACTAGAGATGATGACTAGCCAAATTTGCCTGATGTAGAAGCAATTAGGAAAGCCGCATAAGTAAATATATAACCCACAGAAAAATGAGCTAATCCAACTAATCTTGCTTGAACAATAGAAAGAGCCACTGGCTTATCCCTCCAGCGCACCAAATTAGCTAGAGGTGTACGTTCATGAGCCCATGCTAGAGTCTCAATAAGTTCCTGCCAGTATCCACGCCAAGAGATAAGAAACATGAATCCAGTAGCCCAAACGAGATGCCCAAATAGGAACATCCATGCCCAAACGGATAAACTGTTCATACCAAATGGATTGTATCCATTAATAAGTTGCGAGGAATTTAACCACAAGTAATCTCTTAACCATCCCATTAAATAAGTAGAAGATTCGTTGAATTGAGCTACATTTCCCTGCCATAAGGTAATATGCTTCCAATGCCAATAGAATGTAACCCATCCAATAGTATTTAACATCCAAAAGACTGCCAAATAAAAAGCATCCCAAGCTGAAATATCACAAGTCCCACCTCGTCCCGGACCATCGCATGGAAAACTATAACCAAATTCTTTTTTGTCTGGCATTAGCTTGGAGCCACGTGCATCTAAAGCACCTTTTACTAGGATCAACGTGGTTGTGTGTAAACCCAAAGCAATGGCATGATGAACCAAAAAATCTCCGGGACCTATGGTTAGAAATAGCGAGTTACTATTATTATTAATAGCATCCAACCAACCGGGTAACCAAATGCTTTGACCAGCATTAAACGCTGGACTATTTGCCGAGGATAGGAGTACATCAAAACCATATAAAGCTTTGCCATGAGTGGATTGGATCCATTGAGCGAATACGGGTTCAATCAAGATTTGTTTCTCCGGAGTACCAAAAGCAAGCATAACATCGTTATGGACATAGAGTCCCAAGGTATGAAAACCCAGGAATAAACTAGCCCAACTTAGATGAGATATGATAGCTTCTTTATGTTCCAACATTCTCGCCAATACATTACCCTTATTCTGTTCCGGATTGTAATCCCTAATAAAGAATATGGCTCCATGAGCAAACGCACCCGTCATAATAAACCCAGCAATGTACTGATGATGAGTATATAATGCAGCTTGAGTAGTGAAGTCTTGTGCTATGAATGCATAAGCAGGTAAGGAATACATATGTTGAGCCACTAAAGAAGTAATAACTCCCAGAGAAGCTAAAGCAAGACCTAATTGAAAGTGGAGAGAATTATTGATTGTGTCGTAAAGGCCCTTATGTCCACGTCCCAATCGGCCTCTCGGAGGAGTATGTACTTCTAGAATCTCCTTTATACTATGTCCAACTCCAAAGTTAGTTCTGTACATATGACCGGCTACGAGGAAAACAAAGGCAATAGCTAAATGATGATGAGCAATATCAGTCAACCATAAACTTTGAGTTTGCGGATGAAATCCTCCAAGGAAGGTTAGAATAGCAGTACCTGCTCCTTGGGAAGTACCAAATAAATGACTACTAGAATCAGCATTTTGAGCATAAACGCTCCACTGCCCCACGAAGAGAGGCCCTAAACCTTGAGGGTGTGGTAATGCGGTCAGTAAATTATCCCATCTTACGTGCTCACCTCTTGATTCGGGAATGGCAACATGAACTAGATGCCCCGTCCAAGCCAAAGAACTTACTCCAAAGAGTCCTGACAAATGATGATTGAGACGAGATTCAGCATTTTTGAACCACGAGACACTTGGTTTCCATTTAGGTTGTAAATGCAACCAACCCGCTATCAAAGAAAGAGCAGAGAGAATTAGCAAAAAGGGAGCTCCAGTATAAAGATCCTGATTAGTACGCAAGCCAATCGTGTACCACCATTGATAAACGCCGGAATAAGCAATATTGACTGAGCCTGGAGCCCCTCCTCGAGTAAACGCTTCTACAGCTGGTTGACCGAAATGAGGGTCCCATATTGTATGAGCAATAGGTCTTGTATGTAAAGGATCTTGTACCCATGCTTCGAAATTACCTTGCCAAGCTACATGGAATAAATTACCGGAGGTCCACAAGAAGATTATTGCTAACTGACCAAAGTGAGAAGCAAAAATTTTTTGGTAAAGACGCTCTTCAGTAATATCATCATGGCTCTCGAAGTCATGTGCGGTAGCAATACCGAACCAAATACGACGAGTAGTTGGGTCTTGGGATAGGCCCCGGCTGAATTTCGGAAATCTTGATGCCGTAATGCTTTTCGGATCCTCCTAGCCATTATCCTACTGCAATGATTCTTGCTAGGAAGAATGCCCATGTCGTGGCAATTCCACCCAGGAGGTAATGAGCTACCCCCACAGCACGGCCTTGTACAATGCTTAAGGCTCTAGGCTGGATAGCAGGAGCAACTTTTAATTTGTTGTGAGCCCAAACGATAGATTCGATGAGTTCTTGCCAGTATCCACGACCACTAAATAAGAACATTAGACTGAAAGCCCAGACAAAGTGAGCACCCAAGAATAGAAGACCATATGCAGATGACGAGGAACCATAGGATTGGATTACTTGAGAGGCCTGTGCCCATAAAAAGTCGCGAAGCCATCCATTAATGGTAATTGAACTTTGTGCAAAGTTTCCTCCTGTAATATGAGTCACTATCCCTTGGTCACTTATACTACCCCAAACATCAGATTGCATTTTCCAGCTAAAGTGAAATATTACCACTGAGATTGAGTTATACATCCAAAATAAACCTAGGAAAACATGATCCCAAGCAGATACTTGACACGTTCCTCCCCTTCCGGGTCCATCGCAGGGAAAACGAAAACCAAGATTAGCTTTATCGGGTATTAAACGAGAACTGCGAGCAAATAAAACACCTTTAAGTAGGATCAATACAGTTACATGGATAGTAAATGCATGAATGTGATGTACCAAAAAGTCTGCGGTTCCTAACGGAATTGGTAACAAAGCCACCTTGCCACCCACTGCTACTAAGTCGCCACCTCCCCAGGTTAAGCTGGTGCTTGCTGCTGAATTGGGAGCCGTTAAACTAGGTGCTAGAGCATGGGTATTTTGTACCCATTGGGCAAATACAGGTTGTAATTGTATAGCAGTATCTGAGAACATGTCTTGGGGACGTCCTAAAGCACTCATGGTGTCATTATGGATATATAAGCCGAAGCTGTGGAACCCTAGGAAGATACATGCCCAGTTGAGATGTGATACTATTGCATCGCGGTGTCTAAGAACACGATCTAATAAATTGTTGTATTGAGTGGTTGGATCGTAGTCCCTTACCATGAAGATGGCTGCATGTGCAGCAGCTCCAACTATGAGAAATCCACCAATCCACATGTGATGTGTGAACAAAGAAAGTTGAGTACCATAGTCAGTAGCCAAGTATGGATAAGGAGGCATGGAATACATGTGATGAGCTACCACAATTGTTAAAGAACCTAGCATAGCTAGGTTGAGAGCCAATTGAGCATGCCATGAGGTGGTTAGAATATCATAAAGGCCCTTATGCCCTTCACCTGTAAATGGACCTTTATGAGCTTCTAGAATCTGCTCCAGGCTATGACCAATGGCCCAATTAGTTCTATACATATGACCGGCTATAAGAAAAACAACTGCAATAGCTAAATGATGATGGGCAGTATCGGTCAGCCACAACCCCCCCGTTATTGGATTTAGTCCTCCACGAAAAGTTAAAAAATCCGAATATTCTGACCAATTTAGGGTAAAGAATGGGGTTAGCCCTTTAGCGAAACTTGGATAAAGTTGAGCTAAAAGATCACGATTTAGAATGAATTCATGAGGAAGAGGGATTTCTTTAGCATCTACTCCAGCGTCTAAAAGTTGGTTAATAGGTAGAGAGACGTGTACTTGGTGTCCTGCCCAGGATAGAGAACCTAATCCTAAGAGTCCTGCCAGATGATGATTCAACATAGATTCTACATCTTGGAACCAGGTCAATTTGGGAGCAGCTTTGTGGTAGTGAAACCAACCAGCAAAGAGCATTAACGCTGCGAGAACCAATCCACCTATTGCAGTAGAGTACAGTTGTAATTCACTAGTTATTCCAGAGGCTCGCCAAATTTGGAAAAAGCCAGAGGTTATTTGTATTCCCCGAAAACCTCCACCTACATCTCCATTTAGAATCTCCTGACCCACTATTGGCCAAACAACCTGAGCACTAGGTTTAATGTGAGTAGGATCACTAAGCCACGCTTCATAATTGGAGAAACGAGCCCCATGGAAGTACATACCGCTTAGCCAAACGAGAATGATGGCTAATTGCCCAAAGTGAGCACTAAAGACTTTGCGAGAAATATCTTCCAAATCATTGGTATGACTGTCAAAATCATGAGCATCGGCATGTAGGTTCCAAATCCAAGTGGTAGTATTAGGGCCCTTAGCCAGAGTCTTTAAGAAATGCCCAGGTTTAGCCCATTTCTCAAAAGAGGTTTTTATAGGATCCCTTTCTACCGTAATTTTGACTTCTGGTTCCGGTGAACGGATAGTCATCGAAGTTCTCCTCTTTCCGGATAGGACACGGGGGAAACCCGCCAAGAGTAATTGGTGAACTTCTGAAAGCTATAGATTCTCCAAACTTTTTTCTTTACCGGTTTATAACTGGGACGACTATGATACAGAAGCTACCTAGGGCAGGTATTCAATTTTATTATGACACACCTCGAAGGTGCTTAATGGACCACTATTTGATTGAGTTCTTCCTTAGCTCACAATTGTATTATTACAATAACTATATCATTATATAAGATCAGTTTTGATAAGTCTTTACCCAGCCTACATTGTATATGCATATACAATGTATACAGCCTAGCTTGTATCTCGTAAAGCAAACAATAAATATGAATATATCGTAATATGATACGGAAAAGACGTAAATATATTATGTATACATAATGTATTATCCGATAATGATTGGTTATACTTAGTTATTCCACAATAATGACCAGATGGTTATCCATAAATGAAATGGTTGAAAACGTTTCTATCTTTTGTTAGATTTCTTCTCATTCCTCCGAATAGGAACCTATTAAGCATACATAGATAATCTTACTTTTTCTATGAATGCTTAATTTATTCCTACAACGAAAGGGTTGTAAAGGAAGAGACTATAAAGGGAGGGGATAATATAATAAAAAAAAAAAGAATCTAATTCGACTACTGGATGGGATACAATTATAACCGTTCCTTCAAATCCCATATAATATAAAAAGCCGAGAATATGGAAGGATCAATTATAAATGTATGTTATGAATCTTTAAGACGTCCTGCAATTTTCAACCAATTCTGTGCTTCAATGTAATTGCTTGGAGCAAGTGATATAGCTTGTTCCCAGTAATCAGCAGCTTTGTCGAACCAAGCTTCAGAAGTCTCAAAATCCCCTTGCTGAATGGCTTGCTCTCCTCGGTCGGGATAGGTCAGTCAACTCCAAAAAGGTTCCCTCCCTTAGAACCGTACTTGAGGGTTTCCTACCTCATACGGCTCCATCAAATATTATTCAGTTTCCCTTTTACGTACATACATAAATGATGAAATAAATCAAAGAAAATTTATTTGCAAACTATGCTATGGATTTATGTACTCAAAAAAGAAGCCGGAATAGTTGGTGAAGTATGTTTGGGATTGAACCCCGAACAGGGGAACCAAATCTTATCCCTTCTCCTACCAAGAACGGGAATTGAATCCAAAAAACATCTCTCTCTTTTTTTTTTTTAGAGATGTAATTTTTTTTTTCGAATGGTAACTATCTTACTCCAAGAGATTCTTTTTTAAAAAATACTCGATCGAAAATTTTAATTTATTGAAAAGTGTTTTTTTTTTTTTTTTTCCTTAGGATTCGATGCTACACCGCTGCTCGCTCATTAAATCGGCTCTATTACACAAGTTGATTTTATACTATACTTTTTTGTAAGTAAGCGGATTCTGTCGTATCAGCCCAAGCTTCCGATAATCGATCTTTGCGGCGCTTTCTTTATCAATTGAATCATCTTATCCGTAGAGCATATAGTATAGGCTTCATTCATTTCCCCATGTCCGGGCTTCCATGAGGATTTCCTTTCTACAGCTAATAAAAACTATTACTTAATAATAGTGAATATGTAGAAACCACCCTTTGTTCATTCCCGGTAGTTCTCAACCAGCAAATTCTGTAGTATAGATAGTCGCACGTAATGACAGATCACAGCCATATTATTGAAAGCTTGTGGCAAGGATGGATTTCGTTCTAATGCTTGGAAATAATATTCTAAAGCCCTCGTATGTTCTCCATTACTTGTGTGAATAAGCCCTATATTATACGGTATGTAACTTCGATCATAAGGATCAATTTCTAGGCGCATGGCTTCGTAATAATTTTGTAAGGCTTCCGCATATTCTCCTTCAGATTGAGCTGACATTCGTTACGGTTGCTCGAGGAAACTGAGCCCCGCTTCAAAACCGTACGTGAGATTTTCACCTCGTACGGCTTCTCCTGTATGGTGTACAAGAAGGGGAATGCTCTATAGAATCAAAAAGATTCTTACCCAACATCATAAACTGGCAGGGGCTAGTGTCTCCATAATTTATCTCTAGCCATCCTTCTTGCAAGGATTAATTTCTGTTGTTAGAAATATAAACTTTAACAATTTCTTCGTTCTCAACGCTTCGTATTTTCCAGGGGTTCGCTACTTCGGCAACCTTCGATGGTTATATGGGTATCCAGAATACAAACGAGATGGAAGTTCGTTGTCCCAACCACAAATTCTTTATCAGCTTCGGAAAGCGGATAATTTGTATGAACTATAACGAAGCCTTTGTGTTGCCGATTCCTACACGTAGTGCTTCTCCCCTATGCATGTCCATGGAATAAAAACTTACCTTCTTTTTCAAAGTCTATTTTTTTTTTTTTCATGGGTTCAACCCCTTGCTCAATACCATAATTCATAGGAAATTGAAGTATCTAGGGCTGCATCAACCGAGGATACACGGTGGAAGGAATTGTCTCATTATATTCCTGAAACTCACCTTCACTAAGCGTAAGTTTCATATGTTCCCGGAATCAAGAATCGAATCACACCATCTCTGTAATAAGTAGATGCTTCTTTTTCCCTTCGGGTAGTTGGAATTACCCGCAACAGAATATCTGCTACAATTGTAGAAGTCTTATCAATAAAATTATCGTTTCTCTGAGATCTAGGCATAGTCAGTTATAATTCCGTTAATCTTTCACCATTTTTTTTTGAGGATAGATCCATAAATGAGCTTTCATTATATTATGAAAAATCATTAACATCTTTTTATTTTACTCGAGATTGGGAGGGAGCGCGTAAAGGCATCTCAATCCAATCCCCTTACGAAAGATTCTCGAATCATTATTCAATAACCAGAAAAAGATTCTTTTCCGGAGAAAGCAAAGAATTCTAAAATTCAATTTTAATTTCATTAGTTCATAAGCAATTCTGACTGAAAGGTAGAATCATCAATATAAATAACCTTTTTTTGTACAACTCTATCACAAATTTATTGTTTTCAGTATTTGTGATGATCCTCGAATAATCATGTTCCTTCTTTTTCCTAGACGGGCTGGGGAACTAGGAAGGAATAAAAAGAATAATATATATGTGTCATTATTAATAATGACACATACATATACATATAATATCAAATAGAATCTGCTTTTGTTTTTTAGAGATCTAAGTTCCGAAGAGGTTAAATTTTTGAAATGTATCATTGATATTTAGGAGGGGTTATTCGTCTTTTCAGATGTTTCTTGAAATTTAAAATTCTTTCGTTTTTATATTGTTCCGGGGAATCGGGACAAATATAGAATAGAACTGATTCTACCCCAATAATAACAATTACTAAAAGGATCTTGTTATCTTATAAAGATATGGATTAAACTGGAGAAGTACCATAGGAAAAGGAAAGATGGCCGAGTGGTTTAAGGTGTAGCATTGGAAATGCTATGTAGGCTTTCGCTTACCGAGGGTTCGAATCCCTCTCTTTCCGTATTCACACCTCGATTCTTTGAGATACATTATTTATTAATAATACAAAAATCTTTTTGAATTGTGTTTTATATCATTATTTGGATAGAATAACTATGCAGGAATATCTCTAATTCGATCCATAATATATAGCAGATAATGGAACTTTGATTAGTAATTGATTCGTGGTAGAACAAACAAAACATATGGTATGGGAGCAATAAAAAGAGATCCGAATCCCCATAAAGCAATTTTTTCTATCTGAAGAATTACCATTGGAAACCCGAATATTCTCTATAAAAACCTATAAAAACATCAAGCATTTTTTTTTCTTTTTTTAAGCTTGACGAGAATGATATTCCACAACTAGCAATTCCTTAATTTTTGAATCAATCCATTCACGATCTATTATCTGATTAACTAATCCTATATTTTGTGATGAATGGAAAGTCGAATGATTCGGTTTTTTATATTTACGAGAGGAATCTCTATTTCTTGTAATCATAGCTTGAGATTTTGGCCGATTCCTCATAGTAATAATATCTTTGGGTTTGCAACGATAACTTGGTATGTTTATTGTACAATAATTGACCAGAATATGTTTATGGTTAACCATTTGTCTTGCTCCGGGAATGGTAGGAGCCATACCCAATCCAAGAATGATATTATCTGAACGCATTTCGAGTGATTGTAATGATACTTGGCCTGTTGAGCCCTTGGCTCCCCTAGCAATACGAACATATTCAAGTAATTGTCGCTCGGTTAATCCGTAATGAAAACGCAACTTCTGTTTCTCCTCCAAACGAACACGATATTTAGAGGCTTTTTTATTAGAAGTAGATCTGTTAATAAAATCAGGCTTTTTTTTGTGCGTTTTCTGAGTTGGCCCTGGTAACCTCCCCAGACGGCGTATTATTTTTACGCGGGGTCCTCGGTAACGGGACGTAGGAACTCCTTGTTTTGCAAGAAAAATTGATGAAAGGGTGATAGCATACATAAACTATCCGGTGATGAAACAAATGTTTAATCTGAAGAAATCTTTCTTTTTTTTTTTCCCGGAAAGAATCAAATCTTTTCATTAGAGATTATTCCAATTTGTTTCTCCTCGATTCCCTAATTATTCTTTTCATATCCAATTATCGATCTCTCTCATATCTAGAGAATATCTTAACAGAGATTCAATAAACAAACAAATGGAAAGAAATGAATAATCATCCCCATTCTTTTATTTTTCCGAATAATTAGAATAATGAGAGAGACGGGGAGAAATGACAAAGGAGGAGCCAGCTATCGGAGTCAATCAAACCGATGACCATTATATTACAAGTGCGGTACTCTAACCTCTGAGCTAAGCAGGCTTTATTAAAAAGAAAAGAATTACGCTATGTTTTTATAAAGAAAGGAACAAACACTTTTAAATAATATCCATAATAAAAAGCTATTTAACCTCCATAATTCAACGAATGATATAGGTTGTATTCAAATTCAATAATACAGATTGTATTTCAAATTCAATAACACAGATTGTATTTAAGCATAACTGAATATAAAGAATTGTGACAATGATAAAATCTGAATTGATATGGATAAAAAAAATCTTTATTTTTTCGATTCAGGTAAGAACGAACATTGCATGAAAACTGGAAAAAGGCTATAATTATTTCTGGTCATGGTAAATAATATTAAACATAGAAAGATATGTTTTTCTTTATAGTTCAATAAATAGGTTTTGGTGAAACTACAGAAATAAAACATGGAATAGAATATGCTTCATTCTTATTCTTTCGGAACGGAGGAGGGTATGGCGGAATTGGTAGACGCTGCGGACTTGATTGGATTGAGCCTTAGTATAGGAACTTACTAAGTGATAGCTTTCAGATTCAGGGAAACCTCGGTGGAAACAATAGGCAATCCTGAGCCAAATTCCGTTGTTTCGTTTCATGAACGAACGGGATAGGTGCAGAGACTCGATGGAAGCTATCCCAACGAGTGATCCTCAATACCGTATCTATGAAATAAATCATATAGATATGAATATATGATATAATGTTTCATCTATTCCTGAAGAGGAAGAAGTGAAAGATACTATCATAGATCATACTCAGATCATGTTATTGTTTGATCAATAATAAGATGCTTAAGTTGATTTAAAATTCGAGGGTTATTCATCATTCAATATATTTATTTTTCTAAAAGATATCTATTATCTAATATCTAACGGATCAATCTTATAGTGGATGATTGGACGAGGTTAAAGATAGAGTCCGATTTTACATGCTAATCTCAGCAACAATGTGAATTGTAGTAAGGAGAAAATCCGTTGGCTTTATAGGCCGTGAGGGTTCAAGTCCCTCTATCCTCAGAGAAAGTTTGATTTATTCCAAATTAAATATCCAATTCAATATTGGGATTTAATACTTTCGGTGGAAAAAATTCCCATAGCTATAGTAGGGAATAGCCAACAAAGAAAGTTGAACAGTATCATATTTTTCATTTCATAATGGGATTCGGAATGGGATAAGGAGGCGACCGAGAACCAACCGGCGAACCCTTTTTATTTGAAAAACAAGTTTAAAAAGATTGCGATTAAAGTCTATTTTGTGTAATAAAAGATTGCAATTAAAGTACATTTTATGTAATAATAATAATATGATGGAGAGTAGATGAAGAGTAACTTATACCGAACCATTAAAGATTTGTTTATCAGTTACTTTTTCCATCTATACTATAATTCCCCACCCTCTATAATAGATAAGATTTTTTTGGGGGGTTTGAGCATAAAAATCCCCAACCGATTAAGGTTGGGATTTAAGATTCATTCACTTGGTTACAAATGAGCTTTCGGACGGAAGGGTGGGGAAGGGCGGAGCCGGGATAGCTCAGTCGGTAGAGCAGAGGACTGAAAATCCTCGTGTCACCAGTTCAAATCTGGTTCCTGGCATACTATAAATAGTGATAATTTCACTACCGTGAAGGTATGATCATTTTTTTTTAATGGGGAAGGGATCCATCGGTACGTATGTTTCGTTCCTTCCTAGTCCCAGTGTGTGTCTCTATCCCATCTCAACGCCTTTTCTTGGGGATCAATTGGAAAAATAAGGTTTTTATTGAATAAATGGAATCTTTTTTCGGAATGAATATATGTCAAATATTATTTTTTGCATAGAATGCGTGATCTTTGATCATGCATAAATGAATCAAGATCCTCTTTATATAAGAAGGGAGGTCTTTGTTGTTGCAAGTGGATGGGACCATGCCGTGCTACTAGCAAGAACCTCCTGATCTTCAAATAATCCTATTTAAGAAACAATAAGATATTATTAATCGGAAGAATAGTCATTGCAAAAATCTTTATTATTTCTATCTGAAAAGAATCCTGTGGCTCGTAAAAATCAGGCACAATATGATCCTTGCGTAAAGGCCAACCAATCCGGGTATCAGGCATCAATATACGTTCAAGACGTGGATGACTTTCATGAATAATTCCCAGCATATCATACGATTCCCGTTCCTGGAAATCGGCACTTTTCCGGATCCAGAAGACAGAGGGAATTCTAGGGTCTTCTCTCGAAATAGAAACTTTTGTACATAATTCTTCGGGTTGATCTGCATCATCTTGTACTCTCGTTGGGTGATATACACTAGCCAATAGCCCCCCTGGAGCCACATCATAAGCGCACTGAGAACGAGGATAATTGGAACCATAAACGTATGGAGCGACAGCTACAGAAGGCCAATCCTCGGATTTAATTTGTGAAGTCTCTATGCCTTGGTAATCGAAACCCAAGGATCTATGAGCTAACCTATGTTTGGTTAGCCAAGCTGATAATCGGCCCTACATTTCATTATCTGTAGAAGTATTTGTAGAAAAATCCAACGTATTAATTAAAGTAAAAATTTTGATGGCTCGTTCTTTCGTATCAGATTCCTCTCTTATTCATTAATCCTTGGAAAGATACTTAACTCTTGTATTCCAGTTGTTTCGGGAGGTATTTCTGAAAAAGGGTCCAATTGAGTTTCGGGAAACTGACGAAGTAACCGTTGATTATATTCCCCAGTACGAATATTGGATATAAATTCAAACTGATGATCTGAAGTAAAGAATCTATTTCCTTGTTCAAGCTTAGTTTCATATTCATGCGTTTCCCGAGCTATCCTTTTACGAAGTTTCACTATAGCATCTATAATAGCCTCTGGTTTTGGTGGGCAACCCGGTAAATAAACATCTACGGGAATTAATTTATCTACTCCGCGAACAGTGCTGTAAGAATCTGTACTGGACATACCTCCCGTAATGGTACATGCTCCCATAGCAATTACATATTTGGGCTCGGGCATTTGTTCATACAACCTTACTAAAGAAGGAGCCATTTTCATGGTCACGGTGCCAGCCGTTATTATGAGGTCAGCTTGTCTGGGACTGGATCTTGGCACCAGACCATAGCGATCGGAATCAAATCGTGAACCAATTAACGGGGCGGATTCGATAAAACAACAACTGGTACCATAGGGAAGTGGCCATAAACTGGAAAGCCTAGCCCGATTCGGAAGATCATTAAAAGTAGTTAAGACAATCGAATTTGGAGTTGTCCGATCAAGTAAAGATGAATCTATTGAATTTATCACTGGCTTTATAAAATTATCAATCTTATTTTCACAGCTAAAATATTTGTAGTTTAAGACCATTCCGATGCTCCTCTCCGCCGTGCATAAACCGAACCAACGATTGAAATAATAACAGGAATTAAAGCTTCGATGAAAGCAGGTATACCCAATTCGCGAAAACTCATAGCCCATGGATAAGGGAAAACTGTTTCAACATCGGGAGTAACAGGAACTGGAGCAAACATATAATAACGAATCTGGAATTGGATCCGAGCATCTCCCATAGGTTCTATACCTGATTCGTAACTAATAAACTTTTCTGGTCCTTTACTAACAGGTGCTAAAGCACCGGAAATTGGAAAAGCTACCAGGGGAATCAGGCTAGCTATTGGTAAAAATAGCAAGAAAAAATTGTATTTCGGGATTGAGAACATGAACACACTCCCGTGAAATAGAACTATATGGGATTGTCGATTCTATCGATTGAATCCCTATCCCTATCGAAGAATGAATAAACGGAGTATTTACTATACATATATATTATATATATATCCCCTTGTTTAAATTTTATTGATCATTAATCGAGTGGGACCATGCAGCATATAGAATACGAAAATTCTATCGATCAATCTATTTATTTAATTTTCATTTACTTCAATAGTTTACCTGACCTATGTGTATCTTTGTGATATTCTTGACGGCGCCCCGCGCAAGTGTAATTGTTTCGCAACTTACCATACCGAATAATTAATGAAATAAATGAAGAGGCGACTTTTTTTTTGTGTGGTAACGATCCGGTATTGCGCAAATTTGACTTTCCAAGAGCTTTTCTTTTGGCGCTGAATGGAATGAACAACGGGATTAGTGATGTTGGCAGGACATTTCCCTATACGTACCTGTTAAGCTGCTTCTTCGACATATTATATTCATCATGAGGTTTTAACATTGGGGAAAAATAGAGAAAGGTTGAAAGATATTCATATACATACCTTCTTTTATTGGTTAACCACGCGACTCGGCCACAACCATTCGATTCAAAAATGGCTATGATTTATACTGTAAAGATCATTGAGAAATAACCTAATATTCCTTACCGAAAAAACCAAATCTTTGATTGATTTAGGTCTTTTAGAACAAAGAGAGTCTTATTATCCTATTATTCATTACCCGAGAAAAAAAAAAAAAATACCTCGGATCAAATTTGATGGAGAAGGAAAAACTGCTTCGGTATTTCTAACGATTCTCTCCTTCCCTTCTCCCCAACTAGAAATTCCTATTAATTTAAATTTATAGAAATTTCTATAACTGTGAAATAATTGGGTATATTATGGAGGTCGGGAAGAATTACCACTTACATAATGGGTTATAGGTACCATACCGAACCTAGTGGAGAGAGGGTGTAGGGCTATACGGATTCGAACCGTAGACATTCTCGGTGAAACAGCTCAATCTTGTTCTTCCTAGAGAATATGCTTTGAACTGCTTTTGGAACCCAACATGCATCTTTCTCGCATTGGGCTCTTCCATCAACCAAGGAAGGGATTAGTTGGTCTGCCATCCTTTCTTCTTCCAAAAAGAGATAACAGGATGGCTCCGTGTGCTTAAAGAAATTTCCCCAAGCAATCCCAAAGTCTTTCAAAAAGTTTATCATGTTGACGTGGGTCTGCCTGATTTCCCAGCATGGATTTGATTTACTCAAAAAGAGTTTCTATTGTTCGAGGAAAGAGTATGAGACTCTATACACCTTTAAGTTCATAGAACGAAAATAGAATATCTTGGGGTCCTCGTATTGTCCCCATCATGCTTAGCATTGAATAAAATAGGATTTTACCATATCAACATTAACTAAATTGTAAATCTAAGTGATAAACTTCAATCCCAATTTTTTGTCATGCTACTGTTCTCCTGGATCGATGGAGTAAGACATAGATATTTCACATAAGATCCCTTATGTGAATCGAATGAATCGATAAACATTTTTTGAGAGGCATTGGCGCACGTGTAAACGAGGCGCTCTACCGCTGAGCTATAGCCCTTTTCTTCCATTCAGATAATAACTTTATCTATTAACTTCTGTCAAGGTGGATATTGCATCATATAAAATGCTTTAACAAATCTTATTGGATTATTGCCAAAACCGTGTTGCTTATAAGTGCAACAATGGTTACAATGAAGATGACCTACTTAACTCAGCGGTTAGAGTATCGCTTTCATACGGCGAGAGTCATTGGTTCAAATCCAATAGTAGGTAAAACTTATTAGATTCTATTGATCCTTCAATAGAATCTAATAAGTTTTAATAATCAATCTCTTAGTAAAAAAGTAATTTTTAGTAAAAAGAGAAAGGTTTTGTTTTTGGAAATCCATTTCTCTCCGTTACTTACTAAAAAATAATTTAAACTTACTAAAGTTTAATTAGAAGCAGAAGAAAAAGTAGTATTGATAGCTTCTAACCGTGCTTTAGCTCTTTTGGACGCCAAATTAGCCTCAATAGTTTGTTTTCTACCTTCAACCTGAGCCAGGTCAGTCTGAGCTTTTTGGAAAGCCTCTCGAGCCTCTTCAGGATCGATCTCTGTAGCTTCTTCCGCCTCATTTACCAATATAGTTATTTGATTATTGTCCATCATAGCAAACCCGCCCATTAACGCCATAGTAGACCATTGCCCATTGAGACGTACTTTCATAATTCCTATATCCAAAGCTGTAAGAAGTGGAGCGTGATTAGGTAATACGCCAATTTGACCACTATTGGTAGATAGAATGATCTCTTGAACTTCTGAATTCCGGACAGTTCGATTAGGAGCCATTACACGAAGATTTAGGGTCATTTTCTTCACTCTCCAAATGCTTGTAAGGTTGCAGCCTTCGCGGTAGCTTCATCAATATTACCTACCAAATAAAAAGCTTGTTCGGGGAGACCATCCAATTCTCCGGAAAGGATCATTTGGAACCCTTTGATCGTTTCTACGAGAGTAACATATTTTCCCGGAGAACCAGTAAAGACCTCTGCTACAAAAAAAGGTTGTGATAAGAAACGTTCGATCTTTCGTGCCCTTGCTACAGTTAAACGATCCTCCTCCGATAATTCATCGAGTCCAAGAATAGCTATAATGTCTTGAAGTTCTTTATAACGTTGTAAAGTTTGCTTAACTCCCTGCGCAGTTTCGTAATGTTGTTCGCCCACAATCCAAGGTTGAAGCATAGTAGAAGTTGAATCTAAAGGATCTACAGCCGGATAAATGCCTTTGGCAGCTAATCCTCTCGATAGTACAGTAGTAGCATCTAGGTGTGCAAATGTTGTAGCAGGGGCAGGGTCAGTCAAATCGTCCGCAGGTACATAAACTGCCTGGATGGAGGTTATAGATCCCTCCTTTGTGGAAGTAATTCTTTCTTGCAAAGAACCCATTTCTGTGCTGAGAGTTGGTTGGTAGCCCACAGCAGAAGGCATTCTACCTAATAAAGCAGAAACTTCAGATCCTGCTTGAACGAAACGAAAGATATTGTCAATGAATAGAAGTACGTCTTGCTTATTAACATCTCGAAAATATTCGGCCATGGTTAGAGCGGTTAAACCAACTCTCATACGAGCTCCTGGTGATTCATTCATCTGACCATAAACTAAGGCTACTTTTGACTCTGAAATGTTTTGTTCATTAATCACCTTTGATTCTTTCATTTCCATGTAGAGGTCATTCCCTTCGCGGGTACGTTCTCCCACTCCAGCAAATACGGATACACCTCCATGAGCCTTAGCAATGTTGTTGATCAGTTCCATGATTAGTACTGTTTTTCCCACCCCAGCTCCTCCAAATAATCCAATCTTTCCTCCACGACGGTAAGGAGCTAAAAGATCTACTACTTTAATTCCTGTTTCAAAAATTGATAATTTAGTATCTAACTGTGTAAAGGCTGGAGCAGGTCTATGAATAGGAAATGTTGTGCTAGCATCTACGGAACCTGAATTATCAACGGGTTCTCCAAGAACATTAAAGATTCGTCCAAGAGTAGCTTCACCAACTGGCACACTTAGAGGGGCTCCTGTGTCAATAACTTCCATTCCTCTAGTTAGACCATCCGTAGCACTCATAGCTACAGTTCTAACCTTATTATTTCCCAATAATTGTTGTACTTCACAAGTAACACTAATCTCTTGACCAGCCGGATTTCGGCCTTTGACTATTGAAGAGTTATAAATATTGGGCATCTTACCTGGAGGAAAAACCACATCTAAGACTGGACCAATAATCTGAGTAATGTGTCCTACATTCCTGTCAACAAGTGCGGAAACCCCAAGAGCAAGAGGATTTTTTTTCATGAGATTCCAATAGTATTAAATTTTTTTGCTGATTTTACTGATAAAGATCCTTGGTATCAAGTCGATCGGTTAATAATGAATGAATAAAGTTACACTTACATCTCGCCTTACCTATTCACATTCAATATAAATTAGTCAATTTCTATTCTAGCTCATACTCCCAATATGTGTAAGAGAGTTCTTTCTATTCTATTCTTAGGTGAAAATGAAGGACTTTCACGGAATTCTATGTAGAATGGGAATTTCGATCATGAATACTAATTATCTCTTTTCTTTTTTTTTTTTTTTTCTCATTTGAAAATTGAATACTTTAATTTCTTTCTATTCTCATCAACCAACCAGTTTAACACTTAAGAGGTTCCGGGTCAATCTGGGTAAGACTCAGGAAGAAACTTGAACAGAATCTGTACCTCCTATATCAAAAGTATTTTCTTCCAGGTTATGAATAATAAATTAATTGGGCATTATCCTTTGTTTCCGGGGGTATATCGTTGGTGTAAGTGGTGCAGAAAGGATTCTCCTTTCATTCTCTCTCCTCAAAAAGTAATTGATATCTACTCTACGCAAATATTTGTTTGGAAACAAATGTTTCAGCTTTGTTCGAAGAAGAAAAAAAAAAGACTTACTAAGATCTCACTAATATTAAAGCAACTAGGTTGCATCACATATCAAGAATAATATACAATGGTAGTGTTTCACCATCGGGGAAGTATCTCCGCCCGAAGATAGGCAAGTATAGTAGGACGGATATTCTATTCATCGTCTTGCAAAAATTTTGAGTATTTGTCGAGCAGACCTTATCCTTGCAAGAGTTATCAATTGAATTGTAGGGAGGGACCCACGTCACCACAAACGGAGACTAAAGCAAGTGTTGGATTCAAAGCTGGCGTTAAAGATTACAGATTAAATTATTATACTCCTGATTATAAGACCAAAGACACCGATATTCTGGCAGCATTCCGAATGACTCCCCAACCCGGAGTACCACCTGAGGAAGCAGGAGCCGCAGTAGCTGCTGAATCTTCCACCGGTACATGGACCACTGTCTGGACCGATGGACTTACTAGCCTTGATCGTTACAAAGGTCGATGCTATGACATCGAACCCGTTGCTGGAGAAGAAAATCAATATATTGCCTATGTAGCTTATCCTTTGGATCTGTTCGAGGAAGGTTCTGTTACTAACATGTTCACTTCCATTGTAGGTAATGTATTTGGATTTAAAGCCTTACGAGCTCTACGTTTGGAAGATTTGCGAATTCCTCCTGCATATTCCAAAACCTTCCAAGGTCCACCTCACGGTATCCAAGTTGAAAGAGATAAATTGAACAAATATGGTCGTCCTTTATTGGGATGTACTATTAAACCGAAATTAGGTTTATCCGCTAAAAACTACGGTAGAGCAGTGTATGAATGTCTTCGTGGTGGACTTGATTTTACTAAAGATGATGAAAACGTAAATTCTCAACCGTTTATGCGTTGGAGAGACCGTTTCTTATTCGTAGCAGAAGCTCTTAATAAATCTCAAGCGGAAACGGGTGAGATTAAGGGTCATTACCTGAATGCTACTGCAGGTACATGTGAGGAAATGATGAAAAGGGCGGTATTCGCTAGAGAATTGGGAGTGCCTATTGTCATGCATGACTATTTGACAGGAGGTTTTACTGCAAATACTAGTTTAGCCCATTATTGTCGGGACAATGGTCTACTCCTTCACATTCACCGTGCAATGCATGCTGTTATTGACAGACAGAGAAACCATGGTATTCACTTCCGTGTATTAGCTAAAGCATTGCGTATGTCCGGTGGGGATCACATTCACTCCGGTACTGTGGTGGGTAAACTTGAAGGGGAACGTGAAGTAACTTTAGGTTTTGTTGATCTACTTCGTGACGACTACATTGAAAAAGACCGAAGTCGTGGTATTTATTTTACCCAAGATTGGGTATCTATGCCTGGTGTTTTGCCTGTAGCTTCAGGGGGTATTCACGTTTGGCATATGCCTGCTCTGACCGAAATCTTTGGAGATGATTCTGTATTACAATTCGGTGGTGGAACTTTGGGACACCCCTGGGGGAATGCACCAGGTGCAGTAGCTAACCGAGTTGCTTTAGAAGCTTGTGTACAAGCTCGTAACGAAGGACGTGATCTTGCTCGTGAAGGTAATGAGGTTATTCGCGAAGCTTGTAAATGGAGTCCTGACCTAGCTGCTGCTTGCGAAGTATGGAAAGAAATCAAGTTTGAATTTGAGACGATTGACACACTGTAATTTAGTTAGTTTCACTAGTTGATTCATTTTTCTTTCACCCTAATCTTTGGAAAGAGATTAAGGTGAAAGAAAAATAGAAAAACATATTCTTCCTCTTTAAAGGATAAAAAAAAAAATAACCGAATCTTATCTTAGGGGAATCACTAAAAAACTGAGTTTTTCAGTCAAGATTCCATCCCATTTCAATAGGGTTTGCAGCTCGGTGGATCCGAGCCCATGGTTCTGAACCATGAAGTCAAGGGTTCAAACCCCTTCTAGCCCACCGAAAAAGAATATGTATATACTATTTCTATATTCGATATTGGAACATAGAATTTTTTTCTAACCAAAAAATCATAGTTTTTCCTTATTCAAATTGTTTTTCCAATCTGAATGAATTCCATTGGATAACCGGGAAAGGATTCTATCGTACCATCAATCATAAAAGATAAGTGATTACCATTCAAGCAAGCATCCAATTTAATAATAATAATAATAATTACGTTTTTGTATCGAATCATTCTATCTCGGATTAATAATGCAAAATCCTATTTTTCTGTTAGATCAGAATATTAGAATTTTGCATTTGTATAGTCGAGCTTTTTAATGGGAGAGATAGAAAAACTTGCAAAGTGTGAATATATATTTTTATTGTTGGAGAGTCTTCAAAAAATTGGTTTGAAAATAAGCGCAGATTAGATGAATCAATTATAAACTCTATAACTATCAAAATTTATGAAAAAGAAGATGATACAAATATGAATATAGACAAAAACTATATAGAAGTTGAAACTATTAATAGAGGATCACGGATTTTGTGTGACAGTCGTAAGAACAAAAATGCTTCAAACGACTCGAGACAAAATAGACGCGCGCATCATCATTCGTGAAGAACACGGATAATCATCCGGAATGAGTGGTACAGAAAGAGAAAGAATTGAACCTTCATTTGATCGTGGCACCCGGCATCTCAAAAACATGATGACTCGACGTTTTATTAGATTCTATGATAGAGATTCTTATAAGAATCGTATCACTTTTTATTAAAAACAAACAGGTTCAACTGATGTTATTCAGTTGAGTATGAGTAAATCGAAAGGGACCCTCATGGGAAGTCGTTTGGACGGGCCCCATTGTAGGTGAAAGGGAGTGTGTACATAAGAAAAGAAAAAAATTTGAGTTCAACGCAAACGGCTAAGATTCCTCCTGCTCCATATATTCATCAAGCATAGAAAAATTTATTATAGTAATTCTTACATAAACTACCGCGAGTTTCGGTATGTTGGGAGATATTATTCCATTCATTATTTATTGCCGGACCTAAAGTATGCGTTGCATTCGCAGTTTAAAGAGTAATCAAAACCACATTCATTACGCCATAGAATATCTAACAGTTAAAGCTGAATCTTTATTTGATCATGGCTTAATTTAATTGATTGTTTTACGTAACCTTTTATTTGCCAAGTAAAAAAATCAAATCTTATGTTATGGTTATGATTCAGCTCCCTGTAAAGAACGTAATAATTATTATTCTAGATAATTATTACGTTCTGTCTTTTCTTCGATCCACTGCTGTTTTTCATCCCCTATCATAAGTTGATCCACATCCAAAGATTTTTTACTTATCAAATCAGTTTTTATTCCGTTCTTTCACCACTTAAGTGTTATAATCTCTTCGTATACGAAGAGATTATAACACTAATACAATCTTATTTAAGTGTTAATATTCTAATGGGAAGATATTTAACTCAATTTGGATTTGATAAAAAAAAAATATTGAATCAAGAATAATTTTCCAGAGAATTATTAATCAAAATCTTCAATAGAGAAGAAACATAATTTTTCATAAATCTCTCTCGCGAGAGAGTTATAATTAGTTTCTCTATTCATTCCTACAAAAAAATATATATATATATATATATTATTTAAGGTGATTTTTTTACGACAGCAGCTTCTTACTCACATTCCATTTCCGTGCCCCTAGTAGGTTTAGTTTTTCCAGCGATTGCAATGGCCCTTTTGTTCATATATATTGAGGAGGACGAGATTGTATAAAATTTGATCTAATATAATCTTATCAATATATTTTTCTAGATTTGAGAATGAAAGAATGTCTTTATTTCTTGTTCAAACAAGTATGGTAAAAACATTTTGAACGAATTTGAGGAATCTCTTGTTTCTTCATCCGCAACGAGTTCAAATTTATTCGGACCACCGTCTTTCAGGGAGAGCATACATCGGATATTAGTTCCTGTATGAAGAAACGAAAAGACTTTTCTTAAAAAAAATCTCTCTGTAATAATAATAATATGATAAGAAAAGTCTTTTTTTATTGGTCGATATATATAGTCGAGGAAAAATGAATGACCTCTAAAACAAGAAATTGAAATCTGCTATTTTGTCCTATCATTCCCGCTATTTCTGTCTCATGACATTCAGCAAGATAAGATCCAGGAGACTCTGTTACGAATTGGCAATCCGAATGGCTTCGGGTGGAACCTATAGCAGGGTCTCGAAGAATAAGCAATTTTTGTCGGGCCCGCATTGTCTCGTTGGGTGCATTGGGATTCTTTCTGGTTGGAATCTCAAGTTATCTCGGTAAGGATCTGACACCTCTCTCCTCGTTATTATCTCAGCAAATTCTTTTTGTCCCACAAGGGATTGTAATGTGTTTCCACGGTATTGCAGGTCCGTTCTCCGGCCCCTATTTATGGTGTACCATTTCACGGAATGCAGGTAGTGGTTATAATCGATTTGACAAACGAGAAGGAGTTGTTTATCTTTCTCGTTGGGGATTTCCCGGAGAAAATCGTCGGATTCGTATTCGATTTTCCATGAAAGATATCCAAGCGATACGAGTGGAAGTTAAAGAAGGTATTTATCCTCGGCGTGCTCTCCACACGAAAGTAAAAGGTCAGCAGGATATTCCTTTGACTCGTACCGATGAACACTTAACCTTGGGAGATATGGAAGAAGAAGCTGCCGAGTCGGCTCGTTTCTTGCGCGTATCGATCGAGAGACTTGAAAATGAACCCCAAAGAAATGGATATTTTTTTAGTTGTTGAATAACAAATAATAAAAATGTAGAAAGATGAAATTTAGGGATTCAAAAAGTTCTTTCTTATGCGGTTCCCTCTTGTCGAAGTATAAGTAGCACTCACGAATTTGAAATCGGAAGTTCTTCAGTGGTTCTCAAATGTGCCTTCTCGTTCTTTAGAAGGAGCTTATAAAGCTAGCAAGCGAATACGGCATATCAAAAAAGATTATTTGTCCTATAAATGTTCGATTTTATATTCGAGACACCCTCGGCAAGCTATCGTTTCACATATGAATACGGAATTAAATAACTCCGTATTCATAATATATTGGAGTGTTTTAGAATGTAAAATTAGCATTCATTCACTAAATCTTTTGAATAAATTGAGATCGATTATATCAAAAGGATTTTCTATTTTTATTAATCCACATTCGGTTTTCGTTGATCAACGGTTTTGCATTTTACCAGAATCAAATCTTTATAATATTTGGTTATACCCGTCGAATATTCCATTTTTCCTCTCTACTTCTCGAGAGCCAAGAGCTTCAAAAAAAATTAAGAAAACATTTGAAAAAAAAAGATTTTTTGATTATAGGAACTTTCAAAATAAAAATTATATTGTTTCAAGTGACTTATTTAGGAGAGAGCCGAATAAGATCGAACAAATGAATAGAAAATTAGCTTGGATTGAGGCAACTCCGAATGATCCAGATAATTGGAAACGATATTATTCCCTTCTTCCTTCCCTGCCCAAAATGGAGGATACCTCGGAAAAAAAATTATCCTTCTCGGAGTCAAAAGATTCGATAATCACCACGGTAGCTTATGAATCTATAGGTCTTGTACCTCGTTCCATAACTCGTACTTCATCTGGATTCCAAACAGGGTTGATAGGTCAGTCAAGTTCATTAGTACTTCATGAATTCCAATTGGCTAAGTATCAAACACTAGCCTCTCTACAATATATTGGATGTTCAATACTTATCCCTTGCGGAATTTCAATCTTCTTAAAAGGATGGTTTTTGGAACCTCGGATTGAAAATTGGTGGAATACTTACCAATCTCAAATTTTTCCTAATTTTTTCCGGGAAGAGAGAGCCTTAGAGAGGCTCCGGGAAGTGGAAGAACTCCTTCGGTTAGATAAAATGATGTTAAATTCTCTAAAAGCTCAGTCACAAGATCTCAATATGAAGATTCATGAAAAAACAATTCAATTAGTAACAATGCACAATGAAGAGAGTATTCAGGCTATTCCGCATCCATTAACAGATATAATCTATTTTGCTACTCTAAGTGCCTTGCTCATTCTGGATAGAGAGAGGCTCGCTGTTCTCAATCCCTGGATTCAAGAATTATTTTATAGCTTGAGTGATACAATGAAAGCTTTCTCCATTCCTTTATTCACCGATCCACGTATTGGGTTCCATTCGCCTCATGGTTGGGAAATATACATAGATTCTTTTTTATCACATTTAGGATTCGCTCGTAACAAACATATAGTATCCCGCTTTGTTTCAACCTTTCCAGTCATTTCAGATACAGTTTTTAAACATTGGATTTCCCGTCATTCAAATCGTATATCTCCTTCGATCGTAGCCACTCATCATACAACGAATGAATAAAAAAGGTTGTTTTTATTATTGGTCTTACTTGAGAATAGTATTTTTTTTTTTACCCCAGAACAGAATGAATTGCCGGCTATTTCCGTTTCGAATCAATTGAGAATAGAAGTATATATACACTTGAGAATAGAAGTATATATACACTTTTCATTTTCCACCTTTATTGTTACTATAATGGCGGAGTTGCGGGCACAGGTAGCTATTGTAACAACTGGGATGTTAAAGGCACCCAACTCGTGGAAATATTTAGAACAAATAATCGAACCATGCAGAAAAAAATTACTTATGATTGGATGATAAAGTTGGTGACTCGATCGATTCCGATCTTGATCATAATGACTACAATAGCTTGGCCATCTATCCCGGAAGCATATCCAATTTTTGCACAGCAAAGTTACGAGAACCCTCGAGAGGCAACTGGACGTATTGTATGTGCCAATTGTTACTTAGCTGAAAAACCTGTGGATATCGAAGTTCCACAATCTGTACTCCCGGATACCGTATTTGAGGCAGTTGTTAAAATCCCTTATGATACGCAAATAAAACAAGTACTTGCTAATGGTAAGAAAGGGGCTTTGAACGTGGGAGCTGTTCTTATCTTACCTGAAGGATTTGAATTAGCTCCTCCGGATCGTATTCCCCCCGAGATTAAAGAAAAAATGGGTAATCTTTATTTTCAGACTTATCGTCCTGATAGAAAAAACATTCTGGTAATAGGTCCTGTTCCGGGTGGAAAATACAGTGAGATTGTGTTTCCCATTCTTTCACCAGACCCTGCTACTAATAAAGAAGCTTATTTTTTGAAATATCCTATATATGTGGGTGGCAATAGGGGAAGAGGACAAATTTATCCCGATGGGAGCAAAAGCAACAATACGGTTTATAATGCTTCAGCCACGGGTAAGGTAAGCAAAATATTACGTAGAGAGAAAGGTGGGTATGAAATAACGATTGAAAATACATTGGACGGCCGTCCGGTGGTTGATATTGTACCCCCAGGACCAGAACTCATTATTTCGGAAGGTGAATTAATTAAGATTGATCAACCATTAACTAATAATCCTAATGTAGGTGGTTTTGGTCAGGGAGATGCGGAAATAGTACTTCAGGATCCGTTACGTGCTCAAGGTCTTTTGTTATTCCTCGCATCGGTTGTTTTAGCACAGATATTCCTAGTACTCAAAAAGAAACAATTTGAAAAAGTCCAATTAGCTGAAATGAATTTTTAGGTTCAGTTTATATATTGTTCGAAACAAATTTAACTGAAGCGCCTGATCAGTAGAATCCCCATTTCATTTCTTATATCGATTGCTAATGTGTAATGAGATCATCGATTTTAGTTTCTATACATTCGTATAATATGTATGGTAACGGTTTCTTCAGAGACTGAGAATCAGTCTGGAATATCATTATCCCCTTCCTTTACTACTATAAATTGGGGATACCACATCAAAATATGTATTTCAGAAGGGGTGACTCAGCAAGCATTAAGACATAGCATATCAGCTTGCCGAATGGTCTTCTTTTATTCCCCATATATTCCTATTTTAGGTACTATAAAAGAATCTTTCTTATCTATTTATTTATTTATAATACCTCTCAAGATAAAATAAAATGTATCTAGAATATATCTATCTATATATAGATATAGATAGATATATATCTATTTTAGATCAAAAAACTGTTTCTATTTCGGGGAACAACATATCATAAAGCTCTTCTATTTACTTGAAGAGAATGACCTTTGTTCTTACCAAAAATATAATATTCTGAAACAGATCCACAGACGTAACGTATGGAGGAGAGACGGACGAACCCTTAGAAATATCACCATCTTTCTCCCCCCCCCAAAAAAATCGAAGTCAATTTTAATATTGAGGTACAGGAAGCCCGTGATCCTTTTGACCTTGTTCACCAATTACTAAGAGAATATGTTCTGCATATCCTTCTGAGAATTCTTCTAGCTTATCTTATAAAGAGTGGAAAACAGATGAATGATATATAGAAAAGGCTTATGTTGTTTATTGCAGAAACACATGGGGTCCCAACTCCCTGGCTCGTTTCGAAAGTGTTCTTCTCCCCGGCCCGAATTACGCTCCAAATCCCATATTAAAAACATGGAATTTCCATAGCAAAATCTCAGCCTTTACGAAAGTGAATAGTAATTCACCACATTCAATTTTTGGGAAAGGATAGTAATTTATTGTTCTAGCAAGATTATTGATTTGTAAATTATTTTTATTTTAATAAGATAAGAAAAACTTATGATAAATCGATCAAAAAATTAAGATGCTAAAAGATTTATCTGCATGATAAAAATGTCACTAAATGATGTGATGACATTTCTTTTATTTAAAATTATTAGATAAATTTATGGAATAATAAGATTCTCAGGAATCTTATTATATTTCGTTAATCTTTCTTATTTCTTATTGGACTCAATAAATGAATTATTAATAAAACTTTGCCCATTTCAAGTTCAAAGTGAGCAAAGTTTTATTATCTATTGAGTCTGGGCGAACTAACCTACCCTTGCATTACAGTATTCCTTATACAGGTTCAGGTTTATTTATCCAGTCGATTCAATTATTACGGGGATGATCCTAATCCGGAGTATGGGCCATGAAAAGAAATACCTACTGGACCGATCACAGGGGTACCAACTACGGTACCTATTAGCCACAGGGGAATCCTTCCGGTGGTATTGGCCATTTATTCTACTCCCCTCACATTCCATTGGGTGGTCATGACTCCGAGACATGGACGGTCACGGACAATTAGAATCTTGGATCTTTCCGTATGAGGCAAGAAAGTTTATGCCGTTATTAATTAGAAAAGTGACTGGGAAATGGAACAGCAAGTACAAGGATTAGTAACAACCCCCAATAGAGGCTGGTACGATTTGATTCCACACTCTGTTTGTTCGGATTTGGTTGTGTCGTAGCTTCTTCACGCTCCAGATAAATAAGGTTGGTTTATCGTTGGATGGATTGCGTTGCTGATATTGATCCTGGGGAGAAAACCGTAGGTACAGCTAGTCCATGAACGGCCAGCCATCTAACTGTGAAAATTGGATAAGTTCTATCTATAGTCATTGATACCTCCTACAAAGATCTAGTAAATTCATCGACTTGTTCCAACGAATTGAAACGGCCGGTTATTAATGGAACCTCTTGTCGGCTCTCCGTAAAATACTCATTTGGCCGAGGACTCCCGAACACATCGTAAGCCAACCCTGTGCTGACGAATGACCAACCTGCAATGAACAAGGGAGGTATAGTAATGCTATGAATCACCCAGTACCGAATACTTGTAATAATGTCGGCGAAAGGGCGCTCTCCCGTATTCCCAGACATGGTTAGCTCCGTGTTATATATTCTTTGTAGACGCGAGGAGGAATTGATTCCATTATGGAGGATCGAAACCGGAAGATATGGAATCTACTGATATCTCCTTTAAACCTTGTTAGATTGTCAACCTTGTACCAAGGGTATCTTTGAAGCATACTGGACCAGTATAGCTAGCGTTCTTCCGATGCAGCAAGACAACTAACTTTCAATGGGAATAAAGGAAAGGAAAAAGAAAGAATAAGATTGAATAATTTGGTCATTTCATTAACACTGTTTGACTAACTTAATCAATATTCAATAAACCCAGTGACTTGAGATCATTTTGCGTGACCTGACCTCAGATGAGAGGATTTTGAACGTAAAGAACCTATATGAATGTTTAAATACTGGAACCATTGGACATATGGGTCACAGAGGGAAAAACCACTACAACGGATTACTATGGTTTTAGCGGTTACGAACAAATGTAAAGCCAGCCTTTTGAGATTGATGCAGCTACAGGAGAAAGAGTGGGAGTGTTACAGCCCGTGTAGAATATGGGACTCCTGTGCGCGCTATGTTCACTCCACATGGATTTGGGTCGCACGGATTACACAGAGAATATGATCACCGATGTGGCACAGGTGAATAGAGAGCGAATATTTATCTTACGAACAAAAAAATATTCTTCGGCCGATTCCCAATGCAATAGTTTCTTCAAATAAGGAAGACCGAGTAAAGAATAGAGATTATTAGAATTAGTTAGATTAAAGATCTGTGAAACTTTGAGTCATTATGAGTTAGTTTACAGAAAGTAACATTCCCGCGATCCCGAGCCTCACATTAATGGCTTACCCTTACTGGGTATTCGTCTAGAGGTAAATACAAACGAAGATATTTATGATTAGGTGGATATCGAATTCCTGCATCCTAACATGAGATGGATAAAACTTTTCCTACGACTGTATAAGATTTTTGTTTCCTCATAGTTTGTGAAGCAATATCGATAGCATAGGGATAGGAATTAATTATTTTGGAGAAACTGTAAAAATAGTTGGATCGAAAGGAATTCGTAATAGAGTAATCATGGGTTTAAAGGAAAAAAGTTCCAAAAAGTCTTTATTGTTGGAGATAATGAATGTAAGAATTATTCTCTTTAGGGTCGAATACAAACAAGGGGAAAATGTACAACGTGGAATGGCGGTTGGGACTGTGAAATTCCATACTCGATTCAAAGCACAAGTCTATATTCCCTTCCTTGGAAGGAACAAACAACAATTTCCTCCCCCCAGAATATCCTCCAAAATTTATGTTCGTATTACTGATGCAATTGATAAGATTGAATCATTTCAATACTATGTAATTCTGGCGAAAGAAATACAAATAGTAATGCTAGGTGATCGGATGAAAATTCACTTTAATTGAACCTTTAAAACGAAAATAAAAGCGTTTCGCTATTCGTTGTGGAGATCATACAGTAGGAACTTGCGCGATTTCCGAGTCGTTTTATCAATTCACGGACTGGAAATCGATACGAATATGAAAAGTGATTTAGAATAACGATTATTTGAATATAGTTCTTCCTTTTTTACTTATGAAAAAGTATTTTTTATATCCCTCATTCCCAATCATATATTCTTCATATTCTTATTATGCGAAGGTAATGACGAATATAAGAAAGAATCTCGTTTCAATTGGATATTTTGTACTTCGAATTAATCTTTATTTTTTTGGTCATAACATAAAGAGATTTAGGTAATTACTCTACAAGGGTGTATACTAAATTCGTTATCACCATTCAAAGTTTTTTCTATGTCTATTATACCTAGCTACTTCGTATTCCTATTGGCTGCTCTAACTCCAGCTTTAGTTCCACTTACTGGCTCAAATAAGATAAAACTTATCTAGAAAATAATGACGGGGAAAATCAAGGAAAATTTTCTGCCAGATGATGGTTATTGAGATTCACAGCAAACTTGGGTACTATCTAAGTTAGATATTGTCTTCGTTAACTCAGAAAGAAACGGTTGAAGCTTTGCCATCCGGAATCGTATCAGGTTCGATTCCAACAACTTCAGCTGGATTATTTGTAACTGCATATTCACAATACTGACGTGGTGATCAATTGGATCTTTGACCGAGGATTGGATTACGTTTAGCATCCCACACTTGCCTCCCTTCTTAGGGAGGTCAAATTGATCAATAAATTTTGCTGTTTTATCAATGAATCTAATTGAGTTCAAAATTTGATTATGGAAAAGGAAAAAACACATCAAATTCAATTTTATTATCAAAATCACGCTCTGTAGGATTTGAACCTACGACATCAGGTTTTGGAGACCTACGTTCTACCGAACTGAACTAAGAGCGCTTTTTTCGCATCACATAGGAGGTCGTGGATAAAGAGATAATCTTCTTTTATTCTCTCCTATTTCTTGAATACTTATTGCTTGTATTCCGCGAATACCTATTCGTTCGAAGATCTCTCATACGTATGAGATTCGGGTTAGGGATGACAGGATTCGAACCTGCGACATTTTGTACCCAAAACAAACGCGCTACCGAGCTGCGCTACATCCCTCCCAACTTTCATACAAGATGGATTGTACTTTATTTAAATACTTTATTTAAAGCCTCTTGCCTACATCGTCCCATCCCTATTTCCTCATCGTCCTTTCCTGTATCGCAATTCGTTATGGAATAATTCTAATAATTTAACTGTTTTTTTTCTTTTTTTTGGGGGGGGAAAAACAAGGGAATCTTATATACAAGAACATTGAAATTGAAACTTTTGTATTTCCCCTATGAAAAGATTTGTGACTTGTTCAATAAAATCCTTTTTGATGAGGGATACTATACTGGAGAACAACCATTCATCGTAAATAATTATTATTCTTGGAATTCGAATAATTAAGTGATGATATGATCGTATTTGATACTATTTATTCATTTATTTATTTAATAGTAGATAGAAATTCAAATAAATTATTATATATTTTTTACTGATTTATCGAGGTAGAATGGAAATAGTAACGTACACAAGAAAGAATTTAATAAAATTAATTACTAATAAATCACTTAAGAAGTCTCAAAGATTTAGTAAAAAATAATAGATTTCGCTTATTTCTATTGCTCTGTCATTACTTACTTATATGAACCTTCGTAGAAAAATGAAAATTTCAACAAAAAATTTAGTAAGAATCCTTTCAATCCAGTTTCTGAAAGCCGGAAGAAAGTGATTTAGGGGGAGGAACTTGCAATGCAAGATGTAAAAACATATCTTTCCACAGCGCCTGTTGTAGCTACGTTGTGGTTCGGATCTTCAGCTGGTTTATCGACAGAGATTAATCGTTCTTCCCCGGATGCTTTAGTTCTTCCTCTTCCCTAAGGATAGCATACCCTTTTACCATTTCGAGTTTGACCACTTTTTGAGTTAACCTATTGGTTGGAAACTCCCAAATAAATATTTGAATTAAGTCTTATCGAAGAATCAAATTCCAATGGGAAAAAGATGAGCTTGAAAATTTGACTTCATCGAAAAAATAGAGAATCTTATTGAATATCTCTAATAATGAAAAATTTTTTCTTAAAATTTTTCATTATTAGATTTTTCGCCATAAGATCAGAAACTCATTTGTCTTTTCAAGATTCAAAAAATTATGGCTGAGAGTAAAAATGTGAGAGTAACAATTACTTCAGAATGTACTAGTTGTGTCCGAAACGGTAATGAAAAACATTCAGGTGTTTCCAGATATACTACTCGGAAAAATCGTCGCAATACGCCTACTCGAATGGAATTGAAAAAGTTTTGTCCTTATTGTTATCAACATACTATTCACAAAGAAATAGGAAAATAAGCAGTATTGGGGAGGTTCGTGAAACAAACCATGGGCAAATCCGAGCGATCTTCTCGTAAACGTTCGCCACCAATTAGATCAGGAGAAACTGTTGATTATAAGAATATAAGTTTACTTTGCGGATTTATTAGCAAGCGGGGAAAAATCTTATCTAAACGAATGAATAGATTAACCTCGAAACAACAACGTTTAATGACTATTGCTGTTAAACGAGCTCGTATTTTAGCTTTGTTACCTTTTGTCAATAACGAAAGTTAATTGGATATTATTAATAATAAATCTCATTAATTAAGATGAAATCGAAATAGGTCACATAAGGAAAAAGATCTCGATTCTCTTATGGAAAAGAGGGGATCTTGACTTTATCTATCTATTTATTCATTCCCGAGATTTAGTAATTCTCTCGATGTTTATACCTCCCCGGAGTGAATCAATCCCCGGAGAGGTTTTTATACCTTATCCCCCTATCTATTATTCGTTAACCTCTCTAAAAATTGTGGAAGAGCTACTAATATCCAATATAGCTATCTGCGCGAGTATTTTACGATTCAAAAAAACCTGGTTTTTGTATGAATGTTGAATAGATTTAGTATAAGAAATTCCATTGTTTCGGGCTGCTGCATTGATCCGGGTAATCCATAGACGACGAAAATCTCTTTTTCGTTTACCTTTATCTCGATGGGGAGAAACTAAAGCCTTTATTACTTGCTGTTTACCGGTTCGAAAGATTCTCGAATGAGCTCCTCGAAACCCTGATGTGAGTTGAATAATATCTTTCCGGTGTTTCCGAGCCACGTAGCCACGTTTAACTCTAGTCGTTGTTGCTTACTATATAAAAAATCACTGAATATTTAAATGAAGAATGAATGTAAAAATTCTTATATTTGAATATTCTTTATAATAGATTTTGCTCTGTTTCTTCGAATGATAAATAGGAGCAAAGAATGGATATGGTTGAGTTGATTAAAACACCCGTTTCGTTGTGATTATCACAATATTATGGCGATTAAAGAAATATTATTGAAATTACCATTGTATTTTTCGGATGTACATCGAATAGGATGCTATTCGATAGAATGGCATCTTTTACATAAAGTCCGCTTTCTCTTTACTATCCTTCATGGAATGAGACCACCGATCTTTCTGATGTAGGGAATAAAGATTCCCGTGGCTTTTGCTACTTCAACCTTCCCATCCACGAATTTTTTGGATTGGGCATCTGCTCAGTGAGCAAGGGATGGGACCTTGAACTGAGAAAAATCCGGGATTCCATCGTTTCTATAGTTTCTCCTTAAACGGTGGGGTACCCCCTATACGCCGGAGCCTCTTATTTCTCAAAACGAAATGAAAATGTTACCAGTGACTCGTATAGTTTCTGATCCCCAGCTCTACCCGATTCATCGAGCAAAAAAAGTCTTCTTACAATAAGACTTATCCATACAATAACGGCGTGTGATCGTGAGGGTTGGCTGGGCAGCTTACCTTGTAAGTCCGTTTTTGCGGCGATATAAGCATCATGCTTTTCGAATTGCATTTTCTTCCTCGCTCAATGGATTGATGACCATTCGCTATCATTGAGAAATTGCTTTTCATCCTGCATCGGGGTGATCGGATTTGCACCAATAGAAACCATAAATTTCATCCCCAAGATTGGCGGATGATAGATCTGTACTTACTATAGTGAGGGGATTCTCCTGCCATATCGATCCCCCTGCACCTCGAGCTTCTGATCTAAACGAGTCGCACATACACCCTGGTACATACTCCTCTACGCTGAGGACATCCTCGAAGGGCAGGGGATTTTGTTCTATCTCCTATTGGCTGTCTTCGATTCCTAATGAGTTGTTGAATAGTAGGCATTCTTAGTGCAGTACGCAGGATTTACTAGTTCGGATTGATCCTAACCCTAAGAGTTTATTATGAGATTCAAAAACTAATCCTTAGAAGTTTCTTTTTATTCTCTTGAAAGTGAAAGAAACTTCTAGAAAGATCGGAACTAAATCGAAACTTTATGACTCTCTTATTATATTTCGTATTAATAAATCTTATAATTCGTCGATTTTTCATTTATAGGATTTATTTATCATATGCAAGCAAGCTATTGTTCCTACTTATGGATCCGTCACACCGATCACTTGTATATTTACCATAAGCAGGGAATTTATTTTCTTCTCGAAAATTCTAGTTAATTTTTTTTAATAAGCTATTAATTGGAGAGTTCGAAGAAGTTTCTACAGCTATAGGATCAGTAATGCCATAAACTTTAGCTTCTTCCGCTGACATAAAAACATCTCTTTCCATATCTTCAGAGACTACCCATAAAGGTTTTCCTGTTCTTTGTACATAAATTTTAGTAACGCAGTCGCGAAGTTTCAACATCTCTTCTGCTTCCACAAGACATTCTCCCGCTTGTCCATCATAGAAAGAACTACCGGGTTGATGAATCATCACCCTATTAATAAATGCTTATTTACTTTTTATTCTTTCTTCCTCTATTCGAGAAAGACTTGATTTAATGAACCGTACAAGCATTTTTGGTGCATACAGCTCCATAATAGATTGAACAATTTTTTATATAATTCGTCATAATATAATAAATAACAATAATATTATTGTTATTTATTATACAATATTAGATAGTAAATATTCTGGATATCGAAGATAGATGAATAAGATAATCTATGTACCATCTTTTTCTTTCAGAAAAGGAAGATACTGTGATGGTTCCATTGCTCCATACATTCCCTCATTCAGCAATCCCAAAGTTTCTTTTATCGATGTTATATGGCCATATTTCCTTTTTCTCCAATATTATTCCGGGAGTTTACGACGCTGGAATAGACCCCAGGAGATATAATATAGGATCAAATTGATCGGAGAATAAAAAAAAGCCACGGTTGTGTTTACTATCCCGATACTTCAAGTTTTCTTTATTACAGTTGTATCAAGTTTCGTATGCCATGCTATTATTACCCTCCATTCGTTGGCGCAGGCATAGTTAGTTTTTTCTTCACATCCTTTTTCTATCCATCAAACAAAGACTCATTGGCGCGGAGCGTGGGGTAGCGCTATACGTTTAGTAATTTCTCCTCCAGCTAAAATGAAAGATCCCATTGAAGCAGCTAATCCCACACAGATAGTGTTTACATTTGGTATTATATATTGCATAATATCATAGACAGATATTCCTGCTAATACCGCTCCGCCAGGAGAATTAATATATAAATAAATATCCTTACTCTGATCTTCTCCATTCAGGTACATCAGAATACAAATAGTTTGATTTGCAATTTCATCATCTATGTGCTGGCCCAAAAACAACAATCTTTCTCGATAAAGTCGGTTGATTAGGATAGATTTATAGCTTTTCTTCCTTTGGAACCGCACGCGCACTTTTAAGTGCATACGGCTCGAGCAGTTGAAAAAGTTAGGTATTTCTTTCTCCCGATACCCATCTTCTAAAAAAAACCTTTTGGTTAGATAAAAAAAAAATCTTTCTTTCATCTCAAAGGATGAGTCTTCTTACCACTTCCAGTTCAAGTTTGTCTTTGTTTCCAAAGTGTCACATTTTCAACTTATTGAACTACCTATTAACTGATGTCCAATTCAATGATTTTATTTTCAGCAGAATTCCCTTGTTTTCAAATAGATTCTTAATAAGATCCTTGGGTTTATGCTCCACTTCGGGGAAATATCTATCCGACTGTTACTCGCACATATGGAGCAAGTAGATCTACTGCCATTTTTCCACTCTATTTATTCTTACTTCTGCTAGAAATGCTTGTCCATATCATTTCATCATGATCAATCAAGAATGATTAATCTTTGATCAGTTGTTTGTTTCGTTGAACGAAGCCTGAATACTCTTTATTAGTTTTGACTAGCCATAGATTATCATGATTGATAAATATTTTTTTTTTTTTTCTGTGAGAGATCTCACGCTTTAGATTACTGAGCATTTAGTCAATCTTAAGTGAGATAGAAGCATCTCAATCGGAAGGAATGACGGGAAGATTCCGTATAATCGAATATTTCAAACAAGTCGCACTGTACGTCAATCCAAACTATATCTTCCTCTCCGAAGATTCGAAGGGATACTTTCGGAACACCAATGGGCGTTTCTTGGGGACCAAATATTATATTGCTCCCCAATACGAGAGCATAATTGATCGGGAAAAAAGATTGTATCAATTATATAGACCTACAGAATCTCTAGTGATTCCACCAATAGGCGTAGTAAATCATATTATAGTTCCGTTTCATACACATGATATGATTGATACACAAGGCGAAAGCGGCATGGACCAATGCGATGAAATAAATCAAAAACCAAATATTGGATATTGGGTCTACTTTTTCCGAGCATGAACCTGATGCGATAGAGAGATAACAATTACTAAAATCCTTCCGTCCTTCCAAAGGAGAGATTACAGGATTTTCTATGATAATTCTCTCAATCATGGATCTGTATCAACAACCGGAAGGAAAAAATGGAACAGAACAGTCAATATGATGAATTGGATAGGGGTACGAGGGATGGAAAATCATAACATAATAAATTATTTTTCTAATATTTGGCAAGTAAGTTAGTTATTTCAGAGCTTTCTCGGGACCCCTTAACTTAATGAGAAGCATCTAACAATGTAATACCTTAGAAGTTAGAAGCTCAGGTTTCATTTGTTCCTTATGATTGTCCAATAAAATAGACTTTGATGCCAATGAATAAGAAAACTGATTCATCTATCAAATATATATTTGATTTTATAAATCAATAAAAAAAAAATTGATATAGATTGTAAAAGATAGTAACTCATATGGATATGGATAGATGAAAAAATTGAACCTCTGTTTGAGTCTCCGTTCGAATAACCAATCCATTGGAGTATACTTTACCTAATTACACACATAGAGTATATAATACCATTACGCTCCTCGATTTAGTCAAGCACGATATTGAACCCTATTCTAAACTATGCGTCATCCATTATTTGAATCACTCTGATGTTTGATGGGACCAATATATTCATTGTTATGCTGAATCAAGAGATGCTAAACTATTCCTGCTCCTCTTCATTGTGAGAAAGAAGGGAATTGGTATCTCAATATCTCATCACGTATAACTGTAAATAGATGTGAATCCCTGTATGATTGGATAAGGTTTTAGCATCGTATAACAGCCCTTGAATGCAATAAAGTTACGTAGTGTCTACTCCCCTTTGAGAAAGGGGTATATGCATGGGTCCGCCTTGGTACCGTGTCCATACCGTTGTATCAAATGATCCTGGCCGTTCAATTGCTGTACATATAATGCACACAGCGTTAGTTTCTGGTTGGGCTGGTTCAATGGCTTTGTATGAGTTAGCAGTTTTTGATCCATCCGATCCTGTTCTTGATCCCATGTGGAGACAGGGCATGTTCGTTATCCCTTTCATGACTCGTTTAGGAATAACGAAGTCATGGGGTGGTTGGAGTATCACCGGAGAAACTGTAACTAATGCAGGTGTTTGGAGTTATGAAGGCGTGGCTGCTGCGCATATTGTGTTATCTGGCTTGTTATTCTTATCAGCTATTTGGCATTGGGTATATTGGGATCTAGAAATATTTACTGACGAACGTACGGGAGCACTTACTATAGATTTGCCTAAGGTCTTCGGAGTTCATTTATTCCTTTCAGGAGTACTTTGTTTCGGATTCGGAGCATTTCACGTAACAGGTTTGTTCGGTCCCGGAATATGGGTGTCTGATCCCTATGGGTTGACTGGAGAAGCACAACCTGTAGTTCCAGTGTGGGGAGCCGAAGGGTTCGACCCCTTCGTTCCAGGAGGAATAGCTTCTCATCATATTGCAGCAGGTATTCTAGGTATATTAGCAGGTCTATTCTACCTTAGTGTTCGTCCTCCCCAACGATTATACAAAGGATTACGTATGGGGAATGTTGAAACTGTTTTATCCAGCAGTATTGCTGCCGTGTTTTTTGCAGCCTTTGTTGCTGCCGGAACCATGTGGTATGGCTCCGCGACCACTCCAATAGAATTATTCGGTCCTACTCGTTATCAATGGGATCAAGGATTCTTTCAACAAGAGATAGATCGGAGGGTTCGATCCAGCAGGGCCGAAAATCTTAGTTTATCAGAAGCTTGGTCCAAAATTCCAGAAAAATTAGCTTTTTATGATTATATTGGTAATAATCCAGCGAAAGGGGGATTATTCAGAGCGGGTGCGATGGACAATGGGGATGGAATAGCTGTTGGTTGGTTAGGTCACGCTGTCTTCAGGGATAAAGAAGGACATGAGCTTTTCGTACGTCGTATGCCTACTTTCTTCGAAACCTTTCCAGTAGTTTTGGTGGATGGGGAGGGAATTGCGAGAGCCGATGTTCCCTTCAGGAGGGCAGAATCAAAGTATAGCATTGAACAAGTAGGTGTAACTGTTGAGTTTTACGGTGGTGAACTCGATGGGGTTAGTTTTAGTGATCCCGCTACAGTGAAAAAATATGCTAGACGTGCTCAATTAGGTGAGATTTCTGAATTTGATCGTGCTACTCTAAAGTCTGATGGTGTTTTTCGTAGTAGTCCAAGAGGTTGGTTTACTTTCGGTCACGCTACATTTGCTCTTCTTTTCTTCTTCGGACATATTTGGCATGGTGCTAGAACCTTGTTCAGAGATGTTTTTGCTGGTATTGATCCTGATTTAGATGCTCAAGTTGAATTCGGAGCATTCCAAAAACTAGGAGATCCAACTACCAAAAGACAAGTAGTATAACATCAATCCAAAAATAGATATATCTCGTTTTCAAAATTAAATCTATCTAATCTATATAGATTAGATAGATTTAATTTCTATATCTTTAAGTAGTACGAAAGTTATCCCTATACTCCCTCACCCATACAATCGAATCTACGGAAGCATTGGTTCATACATCCTTGCCGGTAAGTACTTCAGGAATAATATTTTTTGCTATTTTCTTCCGGGAGCCACCTAAAGTTCCAAACAAAGGGAAAAAATGATTTTTGGATCATCAAGAGGGTGATCCGGGATGAAAAATTAATGACCTTCCCTAAAGACTGAGGGAAGGTCACTTAGGCTAATCTTCATGCTCCTCAAAAGGATCTCTAAGTTCTTTGGAGGGTTGCCCAAAGGCAGTATACGAAGCGTGACCGGTGAAGCTGACAAGTGAACGAGATATGGAGATAGCGACCAAGGTTGCAGTTTCCATTGCTAAGTAATCCCGAGATAATGGTTTGTTTCCGTTTCCAATATAATAGTACATAAAGTTAACAAATCTCAACTAATGTAATAAGTTTTACGGCTACAAAGATTATTGATGGTATTCCCAGGATCAAACCGCAACGAACCAGTGTAGGAAGTTCATCAAAACCACTTAATTCGGAATATGGTAAAGTGGCTCCTGGATGGGGAACCACTCCCATTATGGGTGTCGCAATGGCCCTATTTGCAGTCTCTCTAGTTATTATCTTGGAACTTTATAATTCCTCCGTTTCATTGGATGGGATTCCGGTGAGTTGGTAATGAACAAAAACTAAAGAGTCCTTCCTCCCAAACAAATATTCCAATCTAGTGAAATAGAAAAATTTAGAAATCTTCTGTTTCATTAGATTTAATGGCTTGCTTAGGGTCCGTAGGTTAGCTCTCCTCTCCATGGTAGTTCAATCGTGTGATTCTCCAATTAGGAGATCTTTGGAATACGGGTGTGCGACTCGTCCGAATTAATCATTGATAGTACAAAGTAATTTGTCATCTTTCTCACAGAATGATCCTACCTTGCTGGATACCAATTGAATAGTTAGCATCTGAAGCGCGGGGCTCACGAAGGCATTAGTTCAATAGGAAGATTTAAACCATGATTAATTTATGTATATCCGCTATTCAAGCTTCGTTACCAAACTTTCAATAACTTGAAAAATTTGTTGACTAGAAATCCTACGATATATTTTTCACAACTGCATACTTGGGAAATGAGAGAACATTCCCATTTTATAAGCATATTTTATCAAGTTGGTGACGATAGAGAAGCTTCTTACCCATCGTACCTCCTCTAAAAAAAGAGTCTATCGGAGTTAGTAGGAATCTAAGGTTTTTGAATATCCATCAAGGTTTCAACGAGATAATCTTCATAATTTATTTTATATCACTGTTTTTTCAAAATATATTGATGATAGGAGAAAAGATTGTTCAAAAGGCCAACAATATTCATTCGTTTTGGAGGGAAAAAAGAGCCGACTTGGGATCAAGGCAATAAAAATGTTATGAAAAAGATTAGGTTCTACCTTTTTTTGGGGGAGTTTTTATTGAAATAATTAATGAAAAGATTTCGTATTATTTTTTTGCTCAAGCCGTATGAAGGGAAATCCCCATGTACGGTTTTCAGAGGGGGGAGCGTATGAAATAAAAGTTCACCCATCTCAATAAAGTATATGATTGGTTTGAGGAGCGTCTTGAGATTCAGGCGATTGCGGATGATATTACTAGTAAATATGTTCCTCCCCATGTCAATACATTTTATTGTCTAGGGGGAATTACCCTGACTTGCTTCTTAGTACAAGTAGCCACTGGTTTTGCTATGACTTTCCACTATCGCCCGACCGTTACAGAAGCTTTTAGCTCTGTTCAATATATAATGACTGAAGTCAACTTTGGTTGGTCAATTCGATCAGTCCATCGATGGTCGGCAAGTATGATGGTTCCAATGATGATTTTGCACGTATTTCGCGTTTATCTCACGGGGGGATTCAAGAAACCTCGTGAATTAACTTGGGTTACAGGTGTAATTTTAGCCGTATTAACCGTATCTTTTGGCGTAACTGGTTATTCTCTGCCCTGGGATCAAATTGGTTATTGGGCTGTCAAGATTGTAACTGGTGTACCTGAAGCTATTCCTGCAATAGGATCTCCCTTGGTAGAGTTATTACGCGGGAGTGCCAGTGTAGGTCAATCCACATTGACTCGTTTTTATAGTTTACACACTTTTGTATTACCTCTTCTTACTGCTGTATCTATGCCGATGCACTTTCCAATGATTCGTAAGCAAGGTATCTCAGGTCCTTTACGAGCGGGAAGAAACGCAATAGGGATTAATATGAATATTATCTCAACAACTTAACTTTCATTAAATTATTCCATTGCCATAGATATTCTTTATAAACAATAAAGAATATCTCATGGATTTTGTTTTCTATTTCGAAGTATTACTGGGTTCAGACCAATGAATAGTCGAAAATAGATTCTTTTCAGAGAGAAGATGGATTACGGGAGTGTGTGACTTGAATTATTCAACTTCGGCTATGCAGATATTCCATTGAATCTGTCACATCGACATCCAATGATAAAATGTGTCTCTATCCCGATCTCGCTCCTACTTGTAGGAGGGTTAAAACTCGGGTACAAAAATCTCGTTGGTTTTGGAAAGAGAATCATTTCCATGATCGAATTATAATCTCAAATAGGCTTCGCAAAATCCAGTAAGTTAAAGTGAGATATATTTATTCTTCCTTGGGAGAAAAGGAATATGGTGAAGAAATGCATTCACTTCCCTTGCATCTCAATCAAAATAATACCATCGGAGTGAAAGGGAGATCCAAAGAAAAAACGGATAGATAAGCCGGAGTGTTAACAAGTTAATACTATTACGTTCTAAAACCTTGTTCCTCCGTGGAAAAGAAAATGACTCATAAGGAATAAGATTGTCCGAAAAGCATATTGATGATCATAATGCCCAAATTTTATTTTATGGCCCACTTGGACAATGAGCATTTAATTCAAAATTAAAATGGGGTTTGAAAAGAATTCCTAAAATAAAGCATTAGAGATCATATAATATTTTTATGTATCCTAAAAAGAAAAAAAAAATATTCTAGTTATTGCTTGAGCCGGATGAGAAAAATCTCTCATGTCCGATTCTATGGGAAGAAGAATAGATCCAAATTTGCCTATCCCGATAACAAAAAAACCTGATTTAAGTGATCCTGTATTGAGAGCTAAATTGGCTAAAGGTATGGGACATAATTATTATGGAGAACCCGCTTGGCCTAACGATCTTTTATATATTTTTCCGGTAGTGATCTTAGGTACCATTGCATGTACTGTAGGTTCAGCAGTCCCAGAACCCTCAATGATCGGTGAACCTGCAAATCCATTTGCAACCCCCTTGGAAATATTGCCTGAATGGTATTTCTTTCCGGTATTTCAGATACTCCGTACAGTGCCTAATAAATTATTGGGCGTTCTTTTAATGGCCGCAGTACCCGCAGGATCATCGACAGTACCCTTTCCAGAAAATGTTAATAAATTTCAGAATCCATTTCGTCGTCCGGTAGCTACAACAGTTTTTCCAATTGGTACTGCAGTAGCTCTTTGGTTGGGTATTGGGGCAGCTTTACCCATTGATAAATCTCTAACCTTAGGTCTTTTCCAAGATCAATCATTCGATTCAAGATTAATTACTTGATTGTTCGATTTTCCCTTATAGAAGAATTTTTTTCCTTCTAGTCTCATATCCAGGGAGGACTTGCTTCAAAGCAAATAATCCCTAGATATATCAAAGATTCAATAAATTCCAATTATAAGAAATAGAAGTTTTTTTAATAAATTCAAATGGAGTGATTTCGGTTATTCCATTTGATCTTTCTCACTATGATTTGAATCCAACTGTAGTTTGTTTTTCTTCGAAAGAGAAACATGAATGAGTTTATTTATTGAACTTCAAGTTTTCCTAGGTAAACTTATTCCAAAACGTTTCCACAAAGCTTCCAATACTTGTTCAACAGATTTGATTCCAAAATTATTAATTTTCATTAGATCATCTTGACTATAATCTAGAAGGTCTGATATCGTATGTACATTAATTCTTTTAAGACAGTTATAAGCTCTCGGGGGTAATTCCAATTGGTCGATAAAGATATGTCTGAAAGTAACTTCTTTTGCCATCTGATCTACCTGAATCGACATAGGAGGAAGAACGGAACAAGACAACGCATTAGATTCATTTATATTCCCCATTCCATAAATCTTTTCCCCGTTTTCCGCATGTAAAAAAGGAATAAATAAGTTGATCAAACTTCGAGAAGCTTCATAAATTGCTTCTCTGGGAGTGATACTCCCATTGGTCCATATCTCGAGCAAAAGCATCTCTTTCATTATTTTCTTGTCGTGGCTTTCAAAACAATGAATACTATAATTCACATTTCGAATAGGCATAAATACAGCATTCAGAGGAAAATTTCCATCTTGAGATTTTACTATATTTTGTCTACGATATCCACGATCTCTTTCAATTCTCAATTCAATATTCAAATGAATCTTTTTAGTAAGAGTGGCTATATGTTATGCAGGATCAATTATTTCAATAGAAGGTGGTAATATAATATCTTGAGCAGTTACCTCTCCGGGTCCAATGATAGATATATATGCTTTTTGAATTTCAGAAGAATTGCTTCTAAGCACAATCTCTTTTAAATTAATTAAAGTATCATGTACTGATTCTTGAATACCTACTACTGTAGAATATTCATGGATTATTTTTTCAAATTTTGCAGAAGTGATACATGTTCCTTCCAATTCCCCAAGTGATGCTCTGCGCATGGCGATTCCTAGAGTATTAGCTTGACCAATTCCAAGTGGGGATATAATGAAACGACTATGATGAAGACGCTCATTTTCAATTTTAGATTCGATGCACTTCCAATATGCAGATTTAGCAGATAGCGGTACTTTATTCGTACTATTCACAATCGCTGTTCCTTCAATATTATATACATCTCTTTTTAGGAGGTCTACATCCGTTATGGGGCATAGGGGTTATGTCACGTACGAGACTCAGTGCCGAACCACTTCCACAAATAGCTCGTAATGCTGTATCTCTTCCCGGACCCGGACCAGTTACCACGACTTCTGCTTGTCCCATACCCCGATCAATCAACGTACGAATAGCATTTTCCGCTGCAGTCTGAGCGGCAAATGGTGTACTTTTTTTTGCACCCTTGAATCCACAGGCACCGGCGGAGGACCAAGAAACAACTTGTCCTCTCACATCCGTAACAGTAACAATGGTATTATTAAAACTTGCTCGAATGTGAATAACACCCTTGGGTATTCTCCCACGTTTACCTCCACGTAGATTACTAATCTTTCTAATAAGTCTTGGCGTTGTTCCCATTTCCATGTATGAGAATAATAGTTATTATATGGGATTGGAAGTGATTTATACAGAGTAATTGTATATGATTCAAAAGATTAAGAGAAAAATAAAAATTTGTTTTGTGCGGAAAGATAAATAAAGATGATTATCCTTGCCTTTGCTTGTGCTTCGGATCGGAACAAACCACCATGATTCGTCCTCGTCTACGAATTAGTCGACGATTTTCACAAATTTTACGAACAGAAGCACGAATTTTCGTGTTTGTAGTCCTTATTTCGATATAATCACTGATATAGAGAATGCAGATTTTGTTCGTTATGACAATTTATTTCCTTTCGTTTATTATTCTCTATATCCAATATTACAAAAAAAATTCAAGATCATTCAATGATGTCTATAGATTATACGTCCTTTGTTTGAATCATAAATAAAGACTGGATTCCATTTTCACTCTATTCCTGATAATATTCATATATAATTATGTCTAATCTTTTTTGGAACATGAGTTGAAACTTTACATCCATTATATGAACAGACTCGGAACATGGCATCGGGAAGTGATTCAGTAACTACAACTCTATGTCAACCAAACTCTGTTTTTTCATCAAAAGGAAAATCTTTTTTCGAATTAACTAATATAAATTTATAAAGTATTAGTTAGTTCTTATTTGATAAAAGAGATTTACCGTATGGAATAATGAATTAAAGATGTGGATGAGTTACCATACATAACATAGTATCTCTCCCCCAATTTGCCTCTGTCGAGCTTCTCGATCTGTCATAATTCCGCGGGAAGTAGAAAGAATTGCCATTCCCGTTCCACCCGAGACTTCAGGAATCTCCCTATAGTTAGAATATATTCTTAAGCCGGGTCTGCTAATACATCTCAAAGCAGTTATGTATGGTTTTTTCTTCCCCCCCTGATATCCCAGGGTTAGAACTAAAAAACAGTTGTTTGTACCTTCCCAATGTTCACCAAGGTTTTCCACAGAACCTTCTTGTAAAGGAATTCTTCCAATGTTTCTAGTGATATTAGTAGCTGGTACTCGAACCGTTTCTGCCTTCCTTAGGTTAGCATTCCCTATAGAGGTAATCATATTAGCAATGGTGTCGTTACCCGTGAAAACTGGTTATTATTGATATGAATAAACATTTTAATTTAATAAGTCTTTTTGAAGGAATATGCTATGCCCGAAGCACAATCTCTAAATTGATTAAAAAAAAAATACATATATTTTTCTTTCTCCATCAAGTAATAGGAGACACAATAAAAAAACTAATCAAGCAGTTGGAATATCTTAGAAAATTCCATTTTTTCGAGAGTAACTTCGGTTCATGGTTCGAAAGATAAATTGGCGGCTGGTAATAACTCAACCATATATTATTATTATTATATACATTATATTATTCCAGTTTTTGATTATCGAAACCATTCAAATATTGTTTATTGTAGAACTATATGATCTTTTGTTATTCGTGATACTTCGGGAGCTAATGAAACTATTTGAGTAGAATCAAATTCTCTTAATTCTCGGGCAATCGGACCAAAAACTCGAGTTCCTTTTGGATTCCCCTCCTTATTGATGACAACTGCTGCGTTGTCATCAAATCGTATAATCATTCCATTGTCACGTTTGAGTTCTTTACGGGTACGTACAACTGCAGCTCTAACTATTCCCGATTTTTTGGGAGGCATATTCGGTACTGCTTCTCCAACCACAGCTATAGTTGCATCACCAATATTCGCATATTTACGATTACTAGCTCCTAGGATTCAGATACACATTAGTTTTCTAGCTCCGCTGTTATCCGCTACATTCAAATAAGTTCGAGGTTGAATCGTTTTTTCGTCGAAAGATCATATCCCCCAAAGTATCTTTTTCCTTCTCCGGGAGAGCGAGGAAGATGGAATATGGCTAATCTCTATATTAGGGGATATCTTTTTTTCGTTAGACTTGTCTTAAAATCTTTCTGATTCTATGTTTCTTATGGAATAGACATTTCCTAGTTTTGTATTTCCATGGGTGCAACAGTAATAAATTGAGTACGTACAGGCATCTTGTATGCAGCCATTTTCAAAGCCGCTGTAGCAATAGCTTCTGGTACTCCACCCATTTCATAAAGTATTCTACCCGGTTTAACAACAGATACCCAAAATTCCGGAGATCCTTTTCCCGAACCCATACGTGTTTCTGCAGGTCTCACAGTGATAGGTTTGTCAGAAAATATACGTATCCATATTTTTCCACCGCGACGAGCATAACGGGTAATTGCTCGTCGTCCTGCTTCCACCTGTCTGGATGTGATCCAAGCAGGCCCAAGTGCCTGAAGGGCAAATCTTCCGAAGCAAATAAGATTGCCTCGAGCAGATATTCCTTTCATTCTCCCTCTATGTTGTTTACGAAATTTCGTTCTTTTAGGGTTATAGTCGATTGTATTTCATCTCTACTTCAAAACCGGACATGAGAGTTTTCTTTCATCCGGCTCCTTGCAAATAAAATCTTGTAAAATCTCATTTTACCAACGAAAGGAGAAACATTGTTCATATTCAATAGATATATATGAATTAACTAAATCGAAATTATGAAAACCCGGAAGTCTTCAAAATTTTGTGTTTTTAATTTCTCATCTTCATTCAATCAAATTGCGCAATTCCATTCATACTTCATTAGATTTTGCAAGAGAAATTTTACAGGCGAATATTAACTCTTGTAAGATTTGCTTGATGAAAATTGGATTATAGCTTTTCTAATTATAAATATATTAACTATCGGTTTATTTCGCCATCCTACCCAATGAACAATAGGATTTATATCAATCTTATTTGTTCATAAGTTCCATCGTTCCCATAGCTTCCAGATACACGTTCAGGTTTCCTTTCTGCAGTGAAGCCTTCTATTTCCCTCTCACAGATTCAATTTTCTTAGTATTCATTGACTTAAGGCTTTTTTTATTTAGAATCCGGAATCATTGAATAATTCGATAATTAGTATTGATTCTATGCTTTATCACACTGCTCCTCGAAAAGTATTATTCTTTTTCAACCATACGATTCGAAAAGAATATTTAATCATTTCATTTTTGTTATTAATATTCTTGGATAGTTTCTCGCTTCACAAATATCGATTCTTTTCGTGGAGAAAGTAATACTACCTCGTAGTTAGTTTATTGGATTATGATAATATGAAGCAATGAGTTAGTTTCTAGTATAAACTGGAGATTCATTGGTTTCCTAGTCTCTTCCTAAGAACCTCAGTTTGAACGAGTCGCACACTAAGCATAGCAACTTCTTTTCCAAGATATTATTTTACGAAAAAATTTTCATTATATATCTTATGCATATGGATTAGAAATAGAATGAATCGGAATTAATTAATTAATTTAGTCTTTCTTTATCTAACATTGTAATACAAATTGAAAATATGAATTGAATGAATAAAAAATAAATTATTGTTCATCTCGAAATATCCAAACTTTTATTCCCAATATTCCATGAATAGTTTTAGCCGGATAGTAACAATAATCAATTTGAGCCCGGAGAGTTTGTAAAGGGACTCTACCTTCTCTGGCCCATTCAACACGAGCAATTTCAGCTCCATTAAGACGTCCCGCAATTTGGATTTTAATACCTTTTATATTTTTTTTCTTCTCTAGTTCAATAGCCTTTCTCGTGATTCTTCTAAATGCGACTCGACTCCTCAGTTGTAAGGCAATATATTTCGCAAGTATATTTGGTTCCCCACATGTTCCCGCTATTTCCGTCAAAGTTATGTGAACTCTTCGAATTCTATTCAATAAATTACGTTGCACATCTCTCTTTAATTATTCAATCCCTTGGCCATGGCTGCTTTCGATCAATAAGGCCGGGAATTCTGTATGTATCTCGACCAGAAGTAAGTCTGTTTTTCTCTGAATTTCGACACGTGCAATTCCCACTCTATAATTGGAGGAGTTTCTTATATGTCTGTGTACATAATTCTCGATACAATTACGTACCCTTTCATCCTCCTGAAGATACTCGGAATAAATCTTTGGCTGTGCAAACCAATGAGAATGATGATTCTTGGTTATACCGAGTCGGAAACTAAGTGGGTTAACCTTTTGTCCCATGCATCCCCTCCCTCCCCCAATGATATTAGCATAATTTGATTTTTCCAATGTTTCTTTTATACGGATTTACCTTTTACTACAATAGTTATATGACAAGTAGGTTTATGTATTGGATAAGCCCGTCCTTGAGCTCTAGGTTGGAATCTTTTCAAAGAAGCGCCTTCATCTACTCTAGCTTCACCCACGAATAAATTAGCTTTGCTTAAGCCCAGAATCTGACTAGCATTTGTTGCCGCAGAGGAAATTAATTGTAATATGGGATAACATGCTCGATAAGGCATGAATTCTAATATCATGAGTGCTTGTTCATATGAACGACCACGAATTTGATTAACTACTCTGCGTGCTTTATGAGCAGACATACGTATATGTTTAGCTAAAGCTCGGACCTCCGAATCTGAGCTATTGGTTCTCATCAAATGTTACCTCCTAATCAACGACGAGATTTTTTATCACTTTTTGCATGTCCCCGGAAGATTCGAGTAGGTGCAAATTCTCCCAGTTTGTGACCCACCATACGGTCTGTTACATAAATGGGTAAATGTTCTTGTCCGTTATGAACAGCGATCGTGTGACCAATCATAGTAGGTGCAATGGTGGATGCACGGGACCAGGTTATTATTACTTTCCCTTCCTTTCCCATGTTAAGACTCTCAATCTTTTTTATTAAGTGATCAGCTATAAAAGGACCTTTTCTTAGTGAACGTGTCATTGTCAACTATCCTCTGTTTTCTCCCCCTTCTGTCCAATCTCTTTAGCTATTTCTACGGCGGTGAAGAATTGAAGGATCACTATATTTATTATTTTTTCGACTTCTTTTCCCAAGTGCAGTGCGACCCCAAGGGGTTAACGGTTTTTCCCTACCAATTGGAGCTCTGCCTTCACCACCCCCATGAGGATGATCTACAGGGTTCATAACTATTCCTCGTACTTCGGGACGTCTACCTAACCAACGTTTAGATCCAGCTTTACCCAAGGTCCGATTATTAGCATCAACATTGCCTACTTGTCCAATCGTTGCTAAGCAATTCTGGGATACTAAACGAACTTCTCCGGATGGTAATCTTGATGTAGCCAACTGACCCTCTTTTGCAATAAGCTTCGCTACAGCACCCGCTGCTCTAGCCAATTGTCCACCCTTTCCAGGTGCTATTTCCACGTTATGCACAGCTGTGCCCAAAGGCATATTGGTTGAAGTAGACTCTTATTTGTCAGAAATGAGGATCTCTTCCCGAACTGTACAAGCCTCTCTCAAGGCATACAGCTTTCCAGATGTATAAAATTCTATTTATCCAAAAAAATAAATCTAATTCTGAAAAATAAATATAAAATGAAGTTTCAGAAATAAATTCATTTTCCACATCCTAAGTTTGTTTCTCCATCCTCTGGCTTATGTTCCTCATGTAGCATCAGAATGAATGACTTTAATAAATTACGCTAACATATCTTTATGTTCTGGATAACTTGGGAGGCATATTCAATATTATTTCCATCTCCAAAGATACATTCTCACTATCCAGCTTCAATTTTGCCTTTGACCATCAAATCGAATGTGAGTAACTTGTTTACCGTGAAATAAAATATTAGAAACAAGGGCCCCTCTGGTTCCGTCTATGCTTGAGACGATATAGTCTTCTCCATATTATCTTATCTCTAGAAGTCAGTAATTCAGTGGAAGAAAAATATTGAGCTTAATCACCCGCTACTGTTCCTCCTCAGTTTCCTTCCAAGGTCACCGAACGTAGAACGATCGGATTAGTGATAGATTTATAGGTTTCGCTTCAAACCTAACCGGTTATTTCCGATTACGTAAATTAATAATTCAAACCGCACTCAAAGGTAGGGTATTTCCTATTGAGATAGGAGCTTTTGGACCGGAAACAACAGTATCTCCAATTTTGATTCCTTTGGGATGTAAAATATACCTTTTTTCGCCATCACCATAGTGCACGAGACATATGTATGCATTACGATTAGGGTCATATTCTATGGTAACAATTCTTCCGGATATACTTCTTTTATTTCGTCGAAAATCAATTTGACGATATAGACGTTTGTGACCGCCTCCTCTATGTCGGCTAGTAATAATTCCTCTGTTATTACGACCTTTCTTACAAGAAAAGCCAGAGGTTAATCCCTTTTGGGGGTTAGATCGAACTATTCCCTCAAGATCCAACACGGATCGATTGCGTGTGCCTGGAGTATAGGCTCTATATAAACGGATGGCCATATTAATAAGTGAATAAAAAATAATTTTATTTTTTCGAGAATAGTGGAATAGAATTCCTGGGTTGAAGTGTGACAATCATTCGTTTATAACGAATTGGATGCTCTATTATAGAATTCACATATCTCTTCTTTTTTGGAGGTCGATGACTATTCATAGCTATTACTTTTACATTAAAAAAATGTTCAATCCAACATTTTATTTCAGTCTTATTGGAATTCAAATCAACGTCAAAACTATACTGTTTCTTTTCCAGTAAACGAATAGTTTTTTCTGTAAGTACCGGGTTCTTCACTCTATCCATCATTACATTCACTCCCTACTAAACTAAGTTTTCGTTTCTCAATATACATGTATATATATTTCCCTAGGTAATCATAACAATTTCTATAAACATTGTATAGTTTTTTACATAAAAAAAAACATTGAATTTGTTTTTCTATCTGAACTTTATTCAGATATCTTCTTATGTAGAGATATATCTTCTTTCTCTTGTGCATCCAGCAGGAATTGAACCTGCGAATTCTCCAATTATGGGTTGGGTGCTTTGACCACTCAGCCATGGATGCTAAATATATTTTATCCAAATCATTCTATGGAGTATACTCGTACTTCTCAATTGAATGAAA